AGGGACATAACTCAGCGGTAGAGTGCCACCTTGACGTGGTGGAAGACATCAGTTCAATCCTGATTGTCCTTACAATAACAGTGAATTGAAAACATCATAGAAGTATTGTTAGAAATAATTCATAATGCAATTTAGTTTTATGTGTTTACATAGGAAATCAAAACATTATGCCTCTCATATATAAGTATTCTAAAGAATGATGTATCCACATAAATTTGAAAGAATTAATAAGTGACCAATTTCCAATTTGTACTAATAACAAAATATATGGTTTTGAAAATGAATAATTTTATATATGCTTATTTTCATTTACTTTGTATGTAATTCAAGGTTTTATGTGTTTAGTGATTTCAATTGAATCTGTTTTATTTTTTAATGTATTTCAGTCTTGTTTAAACATTTTGTTTTTTATTGTATAATTAGTATACAATAAAAAAATTATCTTTATAACATTAAATTAAATTTATAAATTCTATGTCTTTTCTTTTTTATTCATTGTACTAAAAAAATATAGCTTAGCATAACATAAATTAATTGTCTGTTTTAATAACAAAATTAACATATATCATAACTTATATATTATTATAAATGACAAATACTATAGAATACTTTTTTATACGAAATGTTTATGTTTACACAAATTATCTAGCTATTTAAAGACAGTTCTATCTAAATAGATAGGAAATCAACATAATAAATAGTCACATCACAATATAATTTATTGATGTTTGCTATATTTGTATTTATTATTGTGTGACAGTGACCAAAAAATAATAACAGTATTATAATATGATTCTATTGTGTGTGATATCTCGAACAGTACTCTTAAATATTCGTAAACGGGATATTCGTTTTTTTACTTATTTTGAATTTTTATTAATAGCCGCTTTACATTACGGAATATTAATATTATTTTTACCTGTTACAGCTCTTTTATTAAGGACTAAAGAACAATCTTGGTATACTATTTTTCAGGCAGTAACTGAACCTGTTGTTTTATCTGCATATAAAGTAACTTTTTTAACTGCAGCACTTGCAGCTGTTATTAATGCTTTTTTAGGTTTAATCCTTGCTTGGATCTTAGTAAGATATCGTTTTCCAGGAAAAAATTTTTTAGATGCTGCAGTAGATCTTCCTTTCGCACTTCCTACGTCAGTAGGAGGTCTAACACTTATGACTGTATATAGTGATAAAGGTTGGATGGGACCAATCTGTTCATGGCTTGGTATAAAAATAGCATTTAGCCGATTAGGTGTATTGATAGCTATGATGTTTGTATCACTTCCCTTTATTGTACGCACCATACAACCTGTTTTACAAAGTATGGAAGAAGAAACAGAAGAAGCAGCATGGTGTATTGGCGCATCACCTTGGACAACATTTTGGAATGTGTTATTTCCTCCTATGATATCTCCCTTGTTGACTGGAACTGCTCTTGGTTTTTCTAGAGCCATTGGAGAATATGGTTCAATTGTTTTAGTAGCATCTAACATTCCTATGAAAGATTTAGTAGTTTCTGTACTAATATTTCAAAGATTAGAACAATATGATTATAAAGGAGCTACTGCAATTGCAAGCGTAGTGTTACTTGTCTCATTTGCAATTTTACTAATAATTAACTATATTTATTTAAAACGAAAATCATTAACAAGATAATGTATTAATTTATATATCTATCTATTTGTCTGTCTGTTTGTTTCTCTATAGTGTTAAATTAATTCATTTGTTTACATAACACAAATTGAAAACAATATGGTTTTGTAGCTAGAATAAATCATTGACCCGTTCTTTCAAAAGGTTTTTACCTTTTGGAAGAACCAACATTTACTTATATTTATTACATTTTTATAAAAAAATCTTAATAAATATAAGTGACTTTGTTGGATAAACCAACATGTTAGTCACTTATATTTATTAAGATTTTTTTATATAGTGTTAACACAATTAAAAAAATTTTAGTATCATACTTAATCATATTTATATAACCATCGAATTACACAAGTCAATCTAAAATGGAATAACAGAAATCACTCTACAATTGATTTAGTCCAAAAGTACTTTTCCATTCAAACAAATAGCATCTACTACAAATCTAGTAAGACCTTGGCGATGTCCACGCTTTCTTCTGGTTTTCTTTTTTGCGCGCATTTTATAGATTACAAGTTTATCATCACGTCGAGCATCTAAAATACGACCTTTTACTGTAGCATTTTGAACCCAAGGATTACCAAGCACAGTTGCAGATTGATGACGAATCATTAATACACGATACAACAAAAGTTTTGTGTTTTGTCCCCAAAAATTTACACCTCGGAGAGACAGATGACGGATATTGTAAAAACGGCCTGGCTCTACTTGAAGTTGTTCACCTCCGGCCTCAATAATTGCATATGTTTTCATAAATTCAATTTAACCATAAAGGCCTCGTAAACTGTTATATTATAACCTACCCAAAGTATGGCTGGTCAACTGAATCATTGTCAATCTTGTTAAACAGACTCAATAAAAATGATTAATGATTTCGTTTGTCTTTAACAATGGGTGGGATACACAATTGAATATTAATAGACAAGCATTTTAATTGTTAATAATTAACAATAGAATAGACAGTAATGGTAAAGTTGGATAACACAATAATTTAAATAAATTTTTATTTAAATTATCAAATATTTAATTAATAAATTATATTGATAATTTGCAAGAACTAAGTAAGTATAATATAAAAAAATATTACAAACAAAATCATTTAAAAGTGTTCAAATGTTGTCACATTTTAGACAATAGAATAATGTTGAAGTTTGAATCAATTGAAACAATTCAAATGCAGAAATAATTTTCACTTAAATTAATGTAATAAAAATTATTATGACTTAAAATAAGTGTTAAGAAAAAACTTCCATTTGTTGAAATTTCAAATCAATACAAAATAACTAACGATACAACATTCATTAAACATGATTCTTCAATATGTCAATAACTACGAAACAAGGACGTTAAAATAATACAAACTAATTTTCTTTATGATTTCAAGCACTCAATTACCTGATGGAATAATAATACAATAATGTATCATTATATTGATAAAAAACAAGAATAAAAAGACAAACACTTTTTTGTATTTATTCTATTTTGCGTCCAATAGGAATTGAACCTATACTAGAGGTTTAGAAGACCTCTGTCCTATCCTTTAGACGATGGACGCGTTTGTTTTTCTTGTGTATCTAGCAAATTGATTGTGTATTTTTCGTTACTCTTTTGGCATATTTATTATATATATACATCATCACCACAGTCAACAAAATGAACATACAAAATGTTGATAACAACGAACATTTTTATTGGTGATCTTAATAAAATAGTCATTGGTGTTTCTATTGGTGCAGTAGTATAAATTATAATTACAACATGTTATGTTTTTCAAACTGCTTTAGCAACTAAAGCAGTTTGAAAGCATTGAATAAAAGAATAAAAAGTTCGTGTTGTTTAATTTACACAATACATAATTTTATTTTATTATTCATTTATTTATGAATTGAAAAATAAATTGGTAACATTTTGTTAAAAACGAACAAAACGATTATGTTATAATTTAACTAATTTTAGATGTTCTTCATAGGAAGGCATAAAATCTTGTAAATATTTGGTTTCTATGATATTACTGTAAATAGAATATCATAGAATAGAATAGAATAGAATAGAATAAAATAAAATCTTAATTAATTGAAATCATCAATGTATATAACATTGAAATTTGCCAGAAACCAGATTTGAACTGGTGACACGCGGATTTTCAGTCCACTGCTCTACCTACTGAGCTATTCTGGCAATACTAAAATTATAATATCACATACATAGTATAATGTCAACATAAATTAATTAACTTCAATTTAATTAATTTATCTAACATATTATTTACATAATCATGTTATACTTGCATTTATTTATATATAGAGATATTATTATTTGTTAGTAATAAACAAATATATCAATACTTTCATACATAACATGTTATGTATATTGATTGTTCATAGAAATTTTGGATAACTATCTTTGTGTTTATCTTGTTATTAACAACAATAATAATTCAAATAAATTATTTAAGATATTATCTATTGTCAAAAATATACAACAAGTTATAATGTTGGTTGTTAATTGAATACACATCAAAAAGATTACAGCCTGCTTAGCTCAGAGGCCAGAGCGTCGCACTTGTAATGCGATGGTCATCGGTTCGACTCCGATAGCAGGCTATTGAGTTACTATTTTGTCGTTCCATCTAGAACACTATATTGAAAATTAACAGTGTTTTCTTTTTTTGTCTTTTTTTCTTTTCTTGTGACCCAAAATTTTATTGACTCAACACAATAAAATATATAAAAGAAGTAATTTCTAATAACATTGTTAATTATACCATATCAATTATGTATCACATTTTGACATTTATATCAAATATAAATGTAGTTTTTAAAACAATATAAGATTTAGAATTGCAATCTAAAAAATTTCTTATAATTTGTGTAAACAATGGAAAATGACAAATGAAAAGTTAAACTATTAGAAGCCAATAAAAACCTAAGTAATAGAATTATTTCCGTTTATAATAAATACTTCATGCTTTCCTTTATTAATGATTGATTGTTTAAATGACTGATGGTTTAAGTTTTTATTTAAGCTTTATTCCTTATGTATTCGTCCTTAAATGCGTTGATTGATTTTATTAGTGATTATTTATGTACTTATTAAGAAATATTTCATTGGTTTGATATTCATAAATCACATTAACTGGAAATGAAATAGGACGTAATCAATTATTACTTGATACGCCCTTGTGCAAAGTATTACAATCCGCTTCTTCCCCACACTACTAAAGACAGTGAAAACGTAAATACTACCATCAAAGCAGCCCAACCAATACTCACTATATCCATTTAAGATCTCCTTCCATTATGTTGTTTTTTGATTGATTTCTGCCTAGCCAAACTGGAAATCATGAATAAATTATAGCTTAATGATGTTGAATTTCCAATATATAAATTTAAAGGATAATGTCAATTGGAATCATAATATTTATTAATATTGACATATATATCCATAGTAGTTTATGTATTTTTATTAATCACTCAATGAAAAATAGAACCAAAAAATACTGATACTTGTGAATGATCAAACGAATACAATTCTGAGACTTGATTATTTTGCTTTTATTTATGTATTCAATCGAATATAATTCGGATGTGATTATGTTCTCATTATATATGTTAATATAAATATTGTGTCAGGCTATACGTTCCATAGAGCAGCACAAGTTATATTAACAGAAAGCGTGAGAATATAATCCATCATTACTGTTTAGTGTTTTGATTATCACTACGTATTTGATGTTATAATATTAGAATCTTGCTTGTTGTGTAAAGTGAATATATTATGCTATTTGTATGAAAACATAAGTACATTTAAAGAATAACAAGACAAATAGATACAAATAAGTACATAAAGAAGCAAAAGATAAATGAAACAAACATGCTTATTTATAATATATGACATGAATAGTATAAATAAGTGTTATATTATGGTGTGATTATACCAACATACTTTCATGTTTACTGAATTTATATGTCCCTAAGAAAAACACCATATGATATATGGAACATAATACAGTTTGTTCTGTTGCAACAGTTACCAAGAAACAAAATAAATAACCAATAATGTGTTGAAAGTCAATTTATAAATTCTGATATTCATTTGATTAAGTAAATTAGTCAACTGCAAACTAAAATTGGTTTATTTTGCATTAACACTGAACCTAAACCCAATAATTCTTAGGTATATACTGGTCTAATTCCAACTAAGCAAATAAATAAAATAGATAGTATGATAAATTGAACAAGAATGCTTGATAAATATGGAGAGATAAATGAACAAAATAAGGCATTTCCTTCAAATGAGTAACATGAAATTTGTTTATAACGTTATTCATAACAAAATATTACACAACATGAAATATAATCAATTATATTTGGAGGCTGCATGTTAAGCATAAACAGAAATGCCGGTATGTTTGTGTTGCCTGATTTCAAGCAAATCCAGATAGATAGTTTCCGTCATTTTTTAACAGATTTACTGCGTTTAGAACTTCAACGGTTTGGTACCATAAAACATGCTAATCAACAATTGGAATTCAAATTATTGGGTGAATTGTATCGGCTAGAAATCCCCAAATTCAATGAAAGAGAAGCTGTATATCAATCTGCCACTTATTCATCCAATTTGTATGCTCCAGCTTATCTTGTTGATAAGAAACGTGGAATCATTCAAAAACAAACAGTCTTTCTTGGCAGTATTCCATTAATGAGTGCTCGAGGTACATTTGTTATAAGAGGTGTGTCTCGTTGCATTGTAAGTCAACTATTGAGAAGCCCAGGTATTTACTATACGTTAAGTGTTCAAGGAGTGTATACCGCAACTATTATTTGTAATTCAGGTAAGTCATTTAAATTAGAGCTTGATAGACAAGGATGTTTGTGGGTTCGTGTTGGCAGAAATTCAAAAGCTCCATTGTTGTTATTATTGATTGCTCTAGGCTTAGAAATGCGTTATATTCCACCCATGATTGTACAACGTACTAAAAAGTTAAATCAATTATTACTCTGTGTAGAAGATGCCAAAATAGATTTATGCAAACGACTTAAATTGAAACAAAAAACAACGCAGATAGAATTGGGTGTTACAGATCCAATTTATTCTCTATTTCTTAAACCTTACGAACTAGGACGTATGGGGCGTTTAAATTTAAACAAACGACTAAATTTACGTGTTTCAGAATTTGAGATTTTACTTCGTTCTCAAGATTTAATTGTAGCTTCAGATTATCTTGTTCAAGTTAGCAATGGGATTGGATCTCTTGATGATATAGATGATTTAAAACATAAACGCGTAAAATGGGTTTCGGATTTGTTTTGCGTACAACTTAATATGGCACTCAAAAAACTTAATGTTGCAGTGCATACAAATCTTAACAAAATGGAAGCACGTATTTCTAGAATGTCTCTCAAAAGTGTTGTGAGTTCAAATGCAATTGCTACTACATTTTTTCGTTTTGTTGCTTCTTATCAATTGAGTCAATTTTTAGATCAAACTAATCCATTATCAGAAATAGTTCATAAACGTAAGTTAAGTTTGTTGGGACCTGGAGGACTTACTCCAAGAACCGCCAGATTTCGAGTCAGAGATATTCACCCAAGTCAATATGGTAGAATATGTCCTGTACAGACAGCTGAAGGTCAAAATGCAGGAGTTGTAAATTCTTTTACAATTTGTGCACACATCGGCGATAATGGCGCAATCAAAACAAGTTTATACAAAGTGTGTACAAACTCAATGCAAGGACATGTCATTGATATGCTACCAGGTGAAGATGAATATTCTACAATTGCTACTGAAAGCTGTCTAGTTGTAGCTAACTCTTCTAACCAATTTCAATCAATTCCTGCACAACATAGAAGAGAATTTGTTACTCTGCGTTGGGACGAAATTGGTTTTCGAAATACACTTCCTGTGCATTCTTTCTCTGTTGGTGTAGTTCTTATACCTTTTTTAGAACATGATGATGCTACTCGTGCACTTATGGGATCTAATATGCAGCGACAAGCAGTGCCTTTGTTAAAATTAGAAAGACCTATAGTCGGTACAGGAATTGAATCTCAAGTTGCTTTAGATTCTGGTACTGTAATTACAGCAGTGCAAGAATGCAAAATACATAATGTAGATGCAACACAAATAGCATATGTACCAAAAGATAGCTTTGAACTTTTGTATATAAACTTACTCAATTATGAAAGATCTAACAATGCCACTTGTCTTCATCAAAGGCCTATTGTAGAGTGTGGAGAAACTGTACAAAAAGGTCAGCTTATTGCAGATGGTTCCGCTACAGTTGACGGAGAATTAGCATTAGGAAAAAATGTACTGGTCGCCTATATGCCATGGGAAGGATATAATTTTGAAGATGCTGTACTGATTAACGAACGTTTAATTTATGAAGATGTATATACATCTTTGCACATTGAACGTTATGAAGCAGAGGCGCGTGAAACAAATCAAGCAATTGAGACAATTACTAAACAGATACCTCATTTAAATGCACATGTGCTTCGGCATTTAGATGAAACCGGTGTTGTCAGTCTAGGTGCTTGGGTAGAAACAGGAGATGTATTAGTTGGAAAACTAACAGCGAAACAATCTGAAGGTCTTCTTCATACTCCTGAAAGCAAACTACTACAAGATATTTTGGGTGTACAAGCATTTGGAACTCAAGATACTTGTTTAAAAGTACCTACTAGGGGTGAAGGACGAGTCATTGATGTTCGATGGATTACACGTGATAATCATCTACTAGGACACAGAAAAGTAATTCATGTTTATATATTACAAGAAAGAAAAATTCAAGTAGGAGACAAAGTGGCTGGTAGGCATGGCAATAAAGGAGTCGTATCTCGAATTTTGCCTAGACAAGATATGCCATATCTTCAAGATGGAACACCTGTTGATATGGTACTTAGTCCTTTAGGTGTCCCATCGCGTATGAATGTTGGACAAGTATTTGAATGTCTGTTAGGATTAGCAGGAGGTTATTTAAACCAACATTATCGCATTATGCCATTTGATGAAAGATATGGAAGAGAATCTTCTCGAAAACTAGTATTTTCAGAATTATACAAAGCCAGTCAAACAACCAATTATCCATGGATTTTTGAGCCAGACAGTCCCGGAAAAAGCAGATTATTTGACGGAAGAACAGGTGAAGTATTTAATCAACCTGTCACAGTAGGAAGAGCTTATATGTTTAAACTGATTCATCAAGTAGATGATAAAATTCATGCACGTTCTACCGGTCCATATGCTTTGGTTACACAACAACCTGTAAGAGGAAGATCTAGGCAAGGAGGACAAAGAGTGGGAGAAATGGAAGTTTGGGCATTTCAAGGTTTTGGTGCAGCTTGTGTGTTACAAGAATTATTAACCACTAAATCTGATCACGCAACTGCTCGTGCTGAGGCACCTAATGCTATTGTGACTGGAAATTTGGTGCCGAAGCCAATAGGAACATCGGATTGTTTAGGTGTATTGATTCGAGAATTACAATGTTTGGGCATACAACTTGATCATACAATGTTGTCTCAACATAATATGATACAATATCCTAACTTAAACGAAGAATAACTGATTATAATAAAATAAAGATTATAATCATGTTTGTTATAATCAGTTATATCAATATTACACAATATATCTATTATATTACATAAAGAAAGAATTAATTTTTTCTTTATTATATCATGTTGAATAAAGTTTGAAATAATAATTTGTTTGATTTTTTTTTTTATAAACACACACAAATTGTATATGGTTATTTACATGAGTTATCTAAGGTTGGGTTAAATATTATAAGAAATAAATTCAACTACTAAATTTTATTATTTTATAAAATAAATGTGTGTATGATTCCAGAAGATCATCTTCAATATATTCGTATTGGCCTGGCATCTCCTGAACAGATTCGTAGTTGGGCTGAAAGACGTTTACCGAACGGAGAGTTAATTGGACGTGTAAGTAAGCCTTATACTATTCACTACCAAACACACAAACCTGAAAAAGATGGTTTGTTTTGTGAACGAGTGTTTGGTCCTATAAAAAGCGGTGTTTGTGCTTGTGGAAAATACCAAGGTACCATAAGTACTAAAGATAGTCCCAAATATTGCGAAAAATGTGGAGTTGAATTTACCGAAGCTAGAGTTCGAAGACACCGTATGGGATATATTGATTTACAATGTCCAGTAACTCATGTGTGGTATTTAAAAAATCGGCCCAGTGTGATTGCTCGTTTGTTAAACCAACCTCTTCAAGATATCGAGAGCCTTGTGTATTACGATGTGTGACTTGAAATTATATCCGGTTAAACAGCCATACAAAAGCTGTCATTTGAATAAAAACTCTACTTCAAATGTACTTTCGTACCGAAATGCATTAGTTTAAACGTGCATCAAGCTCGGTATTTGTAGCCTAATATGTTTTGATTTTTTTTAAGACAATAAAAAATACTCCACAATTAAGTAAAATTCTGTTTCTATTATACATAATAAAATTAGTAAATGTAGTTAATATACATAATAAAACTTATTCAATAAAAAATATATTTTTAAAAGTCTTGTATAATTGAATTTTGTCTAATTTTATTATTTCATCTTTATAAAATAAAAAATCAAATATATAGCGTTGTTTAAAATACTATAATTTTATCATATATGATGTAATTCATACTATGAATGCTTAATGTTTGAAGTATATACAAATATAATGTTTGAATACAAAAAATAATTGTGATTGCATTTTATTTAATTAAACTAAAATTATTAGCAAATTATTTAATAATCTTGTAATGTGTTTTATATTATGTTTATATAATCAAAAATATAACTTAATATTAAACTAGAGCATCAAAAAATATCAACATTATTTATATAAGAAAGGTTGCTAGAGTCAATTAGTCTAAGGTCTGTTTATTAAAAGTTCTGTAAACACATACTTATTGTATAAGATCTATTTATTGGTTCTCAATTAATTAGGAAGTATCAATGTGATTTAAGTATAAATACATCGGATATTTGACTTTGTTCGTAAAATATTCACCAGAGCAAAATAGCGACTTAAAGGACTTGTAAAGCCGGAGTATAAACAAGATCAAACATAGAAATTATCATATGCCAAATAAAAATTGAATACATCAAGTATTTATAACAAAAACAAGTGAATTAAATCATTGTTAAGTAAAAAGACAACTCAAGAAGCCAGAGAATTATTAATATGTATTTATATACAAGTTGCTAATGTAAACAAAAATACTAATTTCTATTAGAGCTTATTCGAGTGTTGGGAAACAGCTAATAAAAATAGAATTACTGATGTTTTTATCATATTTACACATATATACACAAGTAATATTGAATAAATTTTTATTTTTCTATTCTTTTCTAGATTGAAATGCTGTTGCTTAAGCCGTGTGAAGTAAAAGCTTCAAGCACGGTTTTTAGGGGGGAAGCTATGCTTGTCTATCCCAATTCATTTCTTGCTAGACCTGTTACTAATGAACCTACATTAATTAGGTTATTGCCTACTCAATCTAAGCTTTATAAAGACCGCAGTCAATCGACTTTTGATAAGCCATTAGAATTATTTTTATTCGATGAACCATGGCAATCTGCATTAAGTAATTTTTTCTCTCCTAAATGGTTTCACTTGATTCAGATAAGAGAAATGCTCACAGGTGCAGATGTTATTCATAAATTATTGAGCGGATTAAATTTAACAAATGCTATGTTTCATGCTCGTAATCAATGGAAGCACTTAGCAAAAAAAGCTCCTGAAAGCCAGAGTGAGGTAATAGAAGCCCAAGGGCCCGTGCCACAAGCTGAAGAAGAGAAACAAAGAGATCAATCTATTCAACAACAGAAAGATGCGGTACTTAGACGTATAACATTAATTAGAGATCTACTACAATCCCAAACGCAACCGGAATGGATGGTATTACGCACTTTACCTGTACTTCCTCCAGATTTAAGACCAATTTTAGAACTTAAGGATGGACAATTAATAAGATCGGATTTAAATGAACTTTATCGAAGAGTATTATATCGAAACCAATTAATTTGCCAATTTTCAGTCGAAGATCCTTTCTGCATATCAATGATGCAAAAAAAATTATTGCAGCAAGCAATAGATTCACTTTTGGCTAATGGAGCAGGGGGAAATATTATTCGAGATAGGAACATGAGACCCTATAAATCTTTATCTGATATAATAAAAGGCAAGAAAGGAAGATTTCGTGAAAATTTACTTGGTAAGCGAGTAGACTATTCTGGACGATCAGTAATTGTAGTAGGACCTTATTTATCTTTGTACCAATGTGGATTACCCCGAGAAATGGCTATAGAACTTTTTCAACCATTTGTCATTCGTGGTTTAATCATTAACCATTTTGCGCGCAACCCAAGAGCAGCCAAAAGCATGATTCAGCGAAGACACCCTATTGTTTGGAAGATACTTAAAATGATTGTTGACGATCATCTTGTAATTTTAAATCGAGCACCTACTTTACATCGATTAGGCGTACAGGCTTTTCAACCTGTTTTAGTCAGAGAACGTGCCATTCATTTACATCCCTTAGTGTGTACAGGATTTAACGCTGATTTTGATGGTGACCAGATGGCAGTTCATGTGCCTTTATCTTTAGAAGCTCAAGCAGAAGCACATTTACTAATGTCACCTTATTTTAATCTTCTTTCTCCTGGTACTGGAGATGCTATCGTAGTTCCTACGCAAGATATGCTTCTTGGACTATATGCTCTAACACTAGGAGCAACATTAGGGATATACAGTAACATCAACACTTATAAATATCAATCTGATGTTTCTTTTACTCAAAAAACGGACTCCAAAATTATTACTTTTAGCAATTTTAGTGATGCTTTGACTGCGTATCATCAAGGTATAATTACTTCTGATTTACCTATCTGGCTTTACTGTAGACCTGAAATTGCAGTTATGAATAATTCACAAGGTGATTGTCCTGTTGAGGCTCAATATCAACCAAAAGGCATTTATCTTAATGTGTACGAACACAGTCAAATACGAACAGATAAGTTAGGGAAAACAGTGCAAAAATATATTCGTACTACAGCAGGGCGTGCTGTGCTTAATCAACAAATAGAACAGGCAATTCAAGGAACTGAACATGCATACAAAGCTGTAAAACAATTGAATATAATTCTAAATTAAGTATTATTTATAATAATTCAAATTCATTTGAATACAACTGAATTTGAATTGATTCACTCCGAAAAGGATATGTACATGAATATTTATTTACATCTGTTATATTGGTACATCTGTATAAAATTATGTTGCATGAATTATTTAACAGAAGATAGATAATTAAGATTATTTAATAAGCGTGTTAAAACATACAGACAAGAGTATTTAGCATAACTACTTACATGGTGCTAAGTAAAATATCCAACACACAAATAATCAATATATTGTTTACATAAACTAGCACGATATATTGATTATTTGTATGATAAATACATAAATATACTTAGAATAGTGTTTAATATGCTCAATAATGTATGTTATTTTCTTTATTTTATTTTCGTTTATTTATTTTCTTTATTGTGTTAATTTGTTTTTATTAATGGTCATTTTTTGTTTTACTATGCGTGAAATACACAATACAAATAAAAACAAGCCTTTGTCATCTTTAAACCAGTTGTATAAATTTAATAAATTGATTTTCCATTAATTAAAAGAGGTATTTTTTATGGCTGAGCTTAAAAATCGAATTTTTTATAACCAAGTAATGGACAAATCTGCTATCAAACAACTTATTATAAGGTTGGTAGCTTGTCTCGGGAGGGTTTGTACAGCACATATTTTAGATCAACTTAAGACTCTAGGATTTCAGTATTCTACTCAAACAGGAATTTCTTTAGGAATTGACGATTTATTAGCCTCTCCTTTAAAAAATTGGATTCTTCAAGATGCTGAAAATGAAGCTAACGTATCTCAAGAATATTGTCGACATGGCTATATTCATGCTGTAGAAAGACTTCGTCAGATTGTAGAAACATGGCATACCACTAGCGAATTTTTGAAACGTGAAATGACCGTTAGCTTCAATATACTGGATGGTTTTAATCCAGTACATATGATGTCTTTCTCTGGGGCCAGAGGAAATGTTTCTCAAGTACACCAGTTGGTAGGTATGAGAGGATTAATATCGGATCCTCAAGGGAATATAATCGATTTACCAATACAAAGCAATCTTAGAGAGGGCTTGTCGTTAACCGAATACATTATATCTTGTTATGGTGCACGAAAAGGTGTAGTAGATACTGCTATCAGAACTGCTGACGCAGGTTATCTTACTAGACGACTTGTAGAAGTAGCACAACATGTTGTAATTCGAAATGTAGATTGTAATACTTATGAAGGAATTATTTTAAGATCAATTCGAACTCGTCAAGGCAATGCTTATTTGACTCAAGAAAATAGGATAATTGGACGTGTGCTTGCTAGGCCATTATATTTTGGTAAAAGATGTATTGCAGTTAGAAATCAAGATATTGGTCCTGATCTAGCAGCCAAATTATCTATTATATCTCCACAAGCAATACTTGTACGATCTCCAATTACTTGTAAAACAACAGATTGGGTGTGCCAGTTATGCTATGGCTGGGGAGTCAACCAAGGGAAGATGGTTTCTTTAGGAGAGGCAATAGGTGTAGTTGCAGGTCAGTCTATAGGGGAACCTGGAACCCAGCTTACTTTGCGTACATTTCATACTGGAGGAGTGTTTACTGGAGATATTGCAAATCATTTAAGAGCACCTTTTAATGGCATTGCACATTTTGAAACACATAATTGTAAACCTACACGAAATCGACATGGACGACTTGTATGGAAGTGTTTACAAGACTTGACTATTACTGTTATAGGACAAGGAAAAAAACATTCATTAAATGTACCTTCTCAAAGTTTATTACTTATTAATAATAATCAATATGTAGAATCAAAACAGGTAATAGCTGAAGTTCGTGCTAGTATTGCTCCTATCAAAGAAAAAGTACAAAGAAACATTTATTCTTATCTTCAAGGTGAAGTGGTACACACAAGATCTGCATTACGTTTATCTAATGCCTTCAGTGGTACTATTTTGCTTATTCATCATAATCCTAATACAGGACATTTATGGATATGGTCAGGAAAATTGTATCAGTTGTCAGGACAACAAGCATCTAGTATTTATACAAGTGAAGATTTCATTCAAACAAATATAACAGTAGCTAACAAACGTTATTTAAAATTTGATACTCATAAAATATCAAATAAAAAAGTTTTAAAAAGTGTTCTTATAGGTAAATTTACACGATTTAAACAAGTAAAAAGTATACAAACTGGTACTGTTAGATCTGTTCTGATTCAAAAACCAGACACTTTACGTATGGTTGTACTATCGTCAGTAGACCAATTAGAAATTACAATGCACAAGACTCCATATATTATGGAACCTCTTCTCACTCAAAAGATTTCTAATAACATATTAAATTTAACTTCTTACCCTAAATCCAGTACTTTAATTAGCAAACAAAAAAACACTGTTTCGTCATTCGCATCTATTCATATAAAAAGACCTACAATAGGTTTTCAATTTCAATTACCCATAGTTCCTAAAATACGATGCTACTCTTTAGGTTTGTTAGGAAAACTCCAACGACCGTTACAATATAATTTGGTTTTATCAAGCCCAACACAACCCATTTTTATTGATAGATATTATAACACATTTACTAATTGGTGTTATTTAAATGAGCACGGAAATAGCTATAATCTTTATGGATTGCAAATGATTGTTTTGGATAAAAAATTATATAACAATAATTCTATATCTGGTTTATTTAATACCTATAGAAATATTCCAAAAATAGGACAATTAATATGCAAGGGTACTTTCGTTCAACAAACGACACAGTTGTCTGAATCAGGAAAAATAGTATCTATATTCAAACATAAAATAGTACTTAGATTGTCGCAACCTTATTTATTGGCTCCAGGAACATTTATTCATCCAGATTGTTATGATGTTATTAATCGAGGGGATATTGTGATTACAATGATGTATGAACAATTAAGAACAACTGATATTATTCAAGGTCTTCCAAAGGCAGAACAACTTTTAGAAGCTCGTTCATTTAACGAAGTAGTATTAAAACTAGAAAACGATTTTGTAATGCTGACAGAACGTATTGCACGACAACTGCGTAGCTTATCTCGAAGTTACATGTTGAGTACTAAAGAAAGCACAAAACACAGCCAAATAGATTTAGTAAATCGTATACAAACAGTGTATCTTTCTCAAGGAGTACGCATTGTAGATAAACATATTGAAATTATTGTACGGCAAATGAGCTCCAAAGTAATGCTTGTAGAAAATGGAGATCCACTTGCTGTGTCATCTGGAGGATTAATTTGTTTGCCGTTGCCACCCATAGGCTCATTTTTACCAGAAAATTGGATTGAAATCCCATTATCATATGTTATAGATAATCATACATTTTTACCTCGAGAACTTGTTGAGTTAACAAGAGCACAAAAAATTAATTATGTTATACAAAATCCAGTTGCATATAAACCTGTACTACTGGGTATTACTAAAGCTTCTCTTAACACTAATAGCTTCATTTCAGAAGCTAGTTTTCAGCAAACTGCAAGAGTGCTGAGTAAATCTGCTATTAAAAATAGAGTAGATTGGATTCGAGGCCTACAAGAAAATGTATTGTTTGGTAGAATGATTCCAGCAGGAACAGGTTGTAGGGAAATATCTTCTCAATTACAATATGGAAACATATTTCAAAAAAAATGGGCACAACATACAAAATGGAAACTATTTGTTAATAGCTTCGGCTTAAATTTGTCTTGTTTACAAATTTATCTTCATTTTCAAGCATATTGTTTAGAATCTACCAATGAACAGCCACAATCTAATTTGCATGTACATAATAGTCGAATATTTCCTTTTACAACAATTTGTTCTATTTTAAAATCATAATTTTTTATGTCCAATTAAACACTATGTATATATCATTTATTTTCATATTGTATCAATATGTTTATTCTCTTGTTTCTATTAACAATATTTAGAATAATATTTATATAAAGTATGTTTTCATATTGCTTTCACCAGCTAATTTATTAACCAAGCTGGTGAAAGCAATATATTTTTTAGAACAGCCCTAAAGTTAGAGATTGATCAATAGGCATAGCAGCACCAATGCCTAACCAAATAGATACTACAGTTCCAATTAGAAATACAGTTGTAGCTACTGGTCTTCGGAATGGGTTTTGGAACTTATTAACATTTTCCAAGAAAGGAACAGTTAATAAGCCTGCAGGTACTGCAGCCATTAAAAGAACACCTAACAATTTGTTAGGTACAGTGCGCAAGATTTGAAACACAGGGAAAAAATACCATTCAGGCAAGATCTCCAAAGGAGTCGCAAATGGATTTGCAGGTTCACCGATCATGGAAGGCTCCATCACAGCAAGACCTACATTACAAGCAATAGTTCCAAATATAACCACTGGGAAAATGTACAATAAGTCATTTGGCCAAGCTGGTTCTCCATAATAGTTATGCCCCATACCTTTTGCAAGTTTGGCGCGTAAAACAGGATCAGTCAAATCAGGTTTTTTAGTTATTGAGATAGGCAACTAGTCTTTTCTGTGTGTGTTAAGAATTGCAATTGCTTTCTAAAGACTTTATTGTTCCCCCTCTTAGAACTGATTTTGAAAATTTGTATTCAATCAGCTCAAGTAGCAGATGTATCGCTTCAATGTACAAAATACATATTATTTATCTGTAAATTTAAACCATATGATTGAATGAACATTTCAAACCATGTGTTGGTTTGTTTCAAACAAATTATAAAATATTATTTCAACAAATTCATTATGGATCTTATATTTTCTATTATTTAGTTTTATAATTCCATATAGCTATTTAATATGCATCAATACACATAACATTACAAACAAATGTATTTATTTAAGAATCAACATAAACAAATATGTTTACATTAAAGAAATAGAAATTGATACTCACTTGCCAAGTTGGTTTTGATATGTTTATCCATTAAACTTACTTACTATTTGGCATGTCTTACATCTTCAAAAGCATTTTTAAGCATCTTATTTATGCGCAGTAATGAAATTTTACCTGTCAAATACTTATTTTAATATTTACTTCTTTAGGTCTTGACTTGAATTCGGTGGTTCTAATCATTTAGAGAAAAGAATGGGAATAATGCTTTTCCATAACCACTTATGTTCTTTACTGTACTCGCTTTTGCTTGGTTTGTATATATATATTCTAGTGCAAAATTTAGAATGATAATTCACTATGCGTATGATGGTTACAAAGAGCGTTTTTATTAACGAATAAAAGTAATAAGACTTAACGAATAATTAGCCGTTTAATCATTTTAATCGACCATAGAAGTAATCTCTTTTTATGTGGATTTGTTGCTCACATTGTTTCTAGCTTCGTGTATATTTTTAATAATACATGTAGAATAAAGAGTACCTTTTAAAGCAAGGTAGTAGTCTGTTTAATAATTACTAGTAAAATATATGTAAATATGTTCCAGGCCGCACACTCCCATAATCTAATCTCCTATAAAATTTCAATCATTGAATTTTTTTCCTTTTGCTAGGTAAAAGAGTCTAAATCACATATCTATAAAAAACAAAGCAAGAATGAAAACATTAAAGTTTAGTGAATAAATAACTTTGATAAAATTATTGTAATTTCATTAATAAATCTATGTGTTGTTGCTCAAAAGACAGATACTCTATTACAGAGGACCAGATATGCCCTGCTTACGGATCATTAAGAAATGCATTAACATAAAAACAGCTGTTAATAATGGTAAGACAAATGTGTGTAAACTATAAAAACGTGTCAATGTAGTTTGACCAACACTAACACTACCTCGTAATAATTCTACAATAGGAGATCCTACTACAGGAATAGCGTCTGGTACTCCTGTTACAATTTTAACAGCCCAGTAGCCAATTTGATCCCAAGGTAATGAATATCCAGTTACACCAAAAGAAACAGTTAATACTCCTAGAATAACTCCTGTTACCCAAGTTAATTCACGAGGTTTTTTGAATCCTCCAGTAAGATATACACGGAACACATGCAAAATCATCATTAAAACCATCATACTTGCTGACCATCTGTGTACTGAACGTATTAGCCAACCAAAGTTAACGTCTGTCATGATATACTGTACAGAAGCAAATGCTTCTGTTACTGTAGGACGATAATAGAAAGTCATAGCAAAACCAGTAGCTACCTGAATTATAAAACAAGTTAAAGTAATTCCACCTAGACAATAAAAAATATTCACGTGAGGCGGAACATATTTACTTGTAATATCATCGGCAATTGACTGAATTTCTAAACGTTCTTCAAACCAATCATACACTTTGCCCATATTGAAACATTCTCCAATGTAATAATTGCGCAATTGAACCGTAAATTGATATTACGATATAAAAAAATCATTCTTATTGTTAAACAGTAATATATAAGTAAAATAAAATTTATGGGAGTGTGTTTTCAAGGTGTTCATTTTTGATTGATGAATGTTATTTCGTCTGATTGTAATAACACAAATTATATACAATTAATCATTCCAATGTCAAAAAGTGTATATGCTTAACATGTTAAATACAAATATATTCTGTTCATGTTTTATATATTTTTTTTGTATGGATAATTGATTTAAATTCTTACTCAATTCAATTAAGATATTTCAACTTGTTAGAATGTGAATTTTTTATATCAATCATGTTATGTTTAATTTTAATCAATATATTCAAGTCTAATACTTAGTATACCTGAATATGTTAGTACTTTGCAATTGACATCTATTGACAATTTTTAATCAATGAAATAATCTAGTAACTTGTAAACATAAATATAACATAAAAGAGAGACAAACAAATTGTGACTGGGTAACCATGATATATAACTTACTTACAAATCATATATACAATATATCTAATGAATCGTTCATGTTTTATTCTATATAATATATCGATAATATAGTGTATTTTTTTATTCCATTAATGTATATATTTGGTATAAAACTATTTCTATTTCTATTTTTGTTCTATATTGTTGTTAAAAATGTCCAATAAGAACAAATACATTATAGCTACATCAAAGAATAAATAATGCATTAATACATAATATAATATATAATAAACAAGAGAATACAGAAAATCATACATGGATTCAAATGTTATGTATTCTCTTATATATTCATAAAAAAATACAGTGTTTTACACAAAATAAATTTTGGTATTACTAAAATAGATGAAAACACATATTTATATTTATATTTATATTTATATTTATTTTGATAATATTTTGTGAACTAAGATGTTCTTTTATAGATGTTTTAATCTACGTACTTTAGTTTAGATAATTGGCGTTTACGATCATATTATCATGTTATTTTCAATTCAAACTGTACCAAATATTTTTTGATTTTCATTTATGTCCAATGTTTATTTTCTTTTGATCATTTTTTCATATTCCAACTATTATAATGTTTTGTACAAATGCAATTGAAAACATGTTAAGTAACATAGATTTTTTTTAGTTGTAGTATGAAAACAATCAAGTTATTGTTTTTATCGATCTTATCAAATTTTATTTATGTAATAAAGTTATTGGTTAAACTAAACATTGAATCTTTCCTTTGGTTGTTATTACATAATTTTACCAATATCCTTGGTCTTATAACTGTTCAACATATTTGATTAATAGGTGTAGATATCTTTATGATTTTTTTGGAGTTTCAATTCAAGAGTAAAACAATAAGGTTTTTTCCATAGCATCAGAAAGGTAAGTATGCATGCTATAGTGCTCTTACAGAGGGCAATAAATAAGAGAGGAGAAACAACAAATAGAACATTCCAAAGCAATAAATATTGCTCTTATAATTATGTTTTGTGAGTAGGTTCAAGCGTTTGTGATTTGACGTCATATGTCATGCTATAATCAAAACGAAGTAATACCATACGAAAATTACTAAACACAATAGCAAGAAGCTTTAATAGAAGCACCATTAAAGAAATTAGAGAGCAATTTAAAAATGTTTCCTTTTCTTTTGAAGAAACACCCATAAATCGCATGTTTGTAAACATACATTTATTTAAACAAAAAGAATTTGTTACAAAAAGTGACAAATTCTTTTCAAAAACAATCATTATTAAAGACATAAAGTTTAATAATTAAATAATAGTTTGATATTGTTCTAAACAATATTCCACATTGATTGATTGTGTGGAATTGAAAAGGATCTAGTCAAAAAATGGAATTCCATGTATGATTTAGTCATGGTAATTGGAGAGATGGTCGAGCGGTTTAAGGCTCCGGTCTTGAAAACCGGCGTGGTAATACCACCGAGGGTTCGAATCCCTCTCTCTCCTAAGTTGCACACATTGTGTTTAAGCTCAATCTTCTTATTATTATGTTTAATAATTTTGAATTGCTTGCTTGTTTGTGTTAATCTTTATTATTTAAAGAAGAGGTTAAAATCTTAATTTATATAAATAAACATACATATAGATATTAGACTACACGGAATTTAATGCAAATACAATCTCATTCAACAATATTTATTAACACTTAAAATGCGTTTATAAAGCCACATTACTAAATTACGTGGTTATTATATTTAATAATTATTGTTAATTGAAATACGTAGCACAGCAATATTTTGCAATGTATTAATTGAACTGTTAATTTGATTTATTTATTTGATAACAGACTATATTATTATAATTCTAAGTTGATGTTATGATAAACATTTTATGATAAACATTATAGAATAATAACAATTAATCCATTTATTTTAGTAGAAAACATGTTTAAATATGCGCATATCTACAATATATATAAAATATACAAATGGTTATATACAAATGGTTATAAAAGAACTAACAAGCGCATATTGATACATCTATTTTAATCCATCCAATCTAATCCTAATATATTGATACATTAACTAAATAGAATACATATGAACATGTAAAATATATGGTATGATTATCATTAAAGTGTATATAATTAAGACGAATAATATAAGAACATTATATTATTAAAATATTTTAAACACACAATATTAAAAATTAGAAACCGAACTTTCTTTATAGCTTCCTTAAATATTAGATGCAATTTGAACGTATTATATTTATATTATATTATATTATATTATATTATATTATATTAAGTATTTTGTTAATTTATTAATTTATTTATTTATTTATTTATTTATTAATTGACAATCAGTTTCATGTATCAAATATTTAAGTGAATTATTTACAGGGTAGGTTCGTGGAAAGAAAAATTATAATTCTGGCAATAAAATAGTCACTTAATGATCAGTAATTTGAAAATTATATTTAATTATACAAAAACATTATATAAAATGTATTATTTATAATCGGTTCGATATTTATTGGAAAATGATTTGCTTCAAAGACATTCTTCCGTGGTGTAATTTTAATCTCTAAACAAGATTAAAATGTGTTTTATTGAAACCAAAAAATTCTTGTATCTTATAAAATATCAATTTACAATCAGATACAATTTATCAATCGTTTAAATTTTTAGGAGAAAAATGAATATACAGTCTGATGGAATTCGTATAGATCTTGTTACGGGATCTAGAAGAATAAGTAATCTGGGTTGGGCATCTGTTTTGTTATTAGGTACCTCAGGATTTTTATTGACTGGATTGTCAAGTTATTTGGGAAAAGATTTAATACCATTTTTGTATCCTTCTGAAGAACATATGAAAATTGCGTTCGCACCACAAGGATTGGTTATGTGTTTTTATGGAATTGCAGGCTTATTTTTAAGTACTTACCTTTGGTGTGCAATATTATGGAATGTAGGAGGTGGATATAACGAATTTGATCGCCAAGAAGGAACCATTACTATTTTTCGTTGGGGTTTTCCTGGACAAAATCGCAGAATTCGTATTAGATGTCTTATTAAGGACGTCAAAGCTGTACGCATAGAAACACAAACAGGTCTCTTATCTCGCAATGATATATCTATTTTGCTCAGAGATAAGCAAAGACTTGTCTTTAATCAACTTGGAGATTCTTTAACTTTACAAGAAATAGAAGATAAAGCAGTACAATTAGCTCAGTTTTTGCAAGTACCACTTGAAGGTGTCTAAATACTCATTATCTGGAGTAAAATCTGAATTTTTTTGTTTTTAGTTATCTTTATAACACATATCTCATAAACCAAGTACTAATTATTGCATACTTATCTTCTCTTTAATATTTTGATGGTGTAATAGTTTCATTTTAATATTTGAAAACTGAAATAAAACATAGAATCATATTATTTAAGTTGTCTTCAATCTGTTTTATTATTGTTTTGGTTTTATTAATATTCATGATGTTTGATTCTGTAACTAACCAAAACAATTGATCGCAACAATAACTATGTGCTGTTATCTAAATTTACTTATGATACAATTTGAATCGTCACATATTTGCCATTGGTTTTGGAATACACCTTACCGTGCACTTCAGCGAGCTTACAAAGCTAGTAAAAAAGTGCGCAATATTCATACTAACTACATTTTTTGCAAATCAAAACCTGCTTTTCAACGCTTTGGATATAATCTAGATTTATACATTGATTCTATATTAGATGAATCGTCATTTCAAATTTATTGGGGACTATTAGAATTCAAAGCAAGTAGATTTGTACTAACAAAATTTTCTAATTTAATATTTAAACACAATTTCCATTTATTGACACAAACAGATGGAAATAAATTGTTTTCAAATAGTTTTGATAGAGAACAGTCTCTTCTTTTTTGTGATATTCATTCCACATCATTAAAGATAATAAATAGAAAACTAGCGTGGATTGAGGCAGCATTAGCGGATCTTGAAATGTTAAGAGATAATTCTTCTTCAACATCAATCACACCTATTTTGAACAAAGTATACAACGTATCATTGCCTATGTCTCTAGATTCAACATCTAAAAGGGTGGCATATGAATCTGTGGGATTAGTACCACGATCCATTACACGTACTTTTGCTCGTTTTCAAACTGAGTTAGCAGGTCGATCTGTATCGGTAGTGCTTCCCGAATTTAGATTGGCAAAATATCAGGCAACTGCTTCTGTTCAATATATGGCATGCTTAATCTTTCTACCTTGGGTGTTTTCTACTATTTGTAAAATCATATTTTTACAACCTTTAGTATCACATTATTGGGATACTATGCAAACTCAAGTTTTTTTTAATGCTTCACAAGAACAAAGAGCGCTTAGACGTCTTCAGCAAATAGAGGAGTTGCTTTGGTTAGACATAGTTATAGCAAGTGTTCCAAACAAGCATCTACAAGATATCGCAGGAGAAATCCACAATAAAACTCTTGAATTGGTAGATATATATAATCGCGAGAGCATTTGCACAATACTAAATTTATTAACAGATTGGATTTCAATTACTTGCTTGGCTTGTTTGTTAACCTGGGGGAAAAAAAGACTAGCTATATTTAATTCTTGGATTCAAGAACTATTTTATAGCTTGAGTGATACTATGAAGGCTTTTTTTATTTTGTTACTAACTGATTTGTGTATCGGTTTTCATTCCCCCCATGGATGGGAAATCATTATCACTCTGTTTTTAGAACACATAGGGTTTGCTCACAATAAATATGTGGTTTCATGTTTTGTATCTACATTTCCTGTAATTTTAGATACAGTGTTAAAATATTGGATTTTTCGTCATTTAAATCGTATATCTCCGTCGATTGTAGTTACATATCATACTATGAACGAATAAAATTCATATTAATATTTCTGTTTTATTATTAAGTTCTATTCATTTGTTCTGAGTGCTTGCTTTATAACCACTTTTTAATGTTTTTAATCGTTTGGGTGTATATCAGTCTGTATGTAAACGTTCATAGACTTGATTACTATGATATGAATAGATAAAAATTAAACAAATAAAAATGGTCAACTGTTTTTTTCATTGTGTTTATATAACGATTACACTATAAACTTTCTTATTGTCAAACTTAGCATCCAAACAAGTATCAGTGTTCATGACGTAGATTACATTTGAATTATGGTTTCTAATCTGTTTGATAATTTTAGATGAGTATTAACATTGTTCGTTAATAAATGATAATGTTATGAAACAAGATAAGTGCATTAGATAATTAATTTTATGTTTGTTATCACTTTATAAATTATGAAATTAGAAACATAACGAATATTTATATGACTCCAATGTGTGTTTTTATTGGGTGAATATACAGGTTAATTTATAATCGTTAAACAAAACATGTATATGTTTTGTAATTTTATGTCATATTATACAACCACAATCTATTGTAAAATCTATTGTAAAATCTATTGTAAAATCTATTGTAAAATCTATTGTAAAATCTATTGTAACAAAAATAATATTAATATAATTAATAAAGTTATACAGTACAAGTATTAGATACCAAGTCTATAATTTTATATTAATGTATGATGTATTACATAAACCATAGTTTAGATTTTATTTTCTATAATTGTGATTCTATCTGTATACAACAAGAATTTTAAACAATATAGTTTTGTATGTTACAAAACTATATATTGGTTAAATACAACGATTTAATTATAAACAATATTAACATTCTATTCTATTTATTAATAATGTTTTAAATTAAAAACAAAATTGATTTCAAATGATTTATATACTAGTTTTGGAGTTATTCATAGCCGAGCCGATCCTTAAATTTTCAATTGTGTAGATTAACAACAAATATATGCTTGATCATGTTATACATTATAAATAATTGCATCATATTTTATGCATTAATGTGATCAATAACAAGAAATAAGCCATGTTTATGTATTCAACTACAACAGCTCTATCTAAATGTAGTCAACGTATCATAAATGACCAATCAGTCTTGTTCTTGCAAAGCACATAATAATAAAATATAACGAAAAATAACACTTCTATTTTTTTGTATACAACAACATTTTTATCTTTGTATATTCGGTCCATCAAACACTGTGTGTGTGTGTCATAATACATTTTAGAACCTGCCCTGAGTAGTTTCTGTGTGATAGTTGTTCTAGTTTCGGACTTGTATAGGAGCAAGGATTGGAATGGTTTGCTTCTTTCAGAAGCTAACTCATTGTTTTGGGTAGAGTTCTGCTGTGGTTCTAACAAAAAAAAGAGAGGAGAATCTCAATGACTATTCGTTCACCGGAACCAGAAGTGAAGATTTTAGTTGACATTGACCCCGTACCAACCTCTTTTGAGAGGTGGGCTAAACCAGGCCATTTTGCACGTTCTTTAGCTAAAGGTCCTAGCACAACTACCTGGATTTGGGACCTGCATGCTGATGCTCACGATTTTGATAGTCATACTAGCGATCTAGAAGAGATTTCTAGAAAAGTATTTAGTGCTCATTTTGGTCAATTGGCTGTTATTTTTATTTGGCTAAGTGGCATGTATTTTCATGGAGCACGTTTTTCTAATTACGAAGCATGGCTAAGCGATCCTACCCATATTAAACCTAGTGCTCAAGTTGTTTGGCCTATTGTTGGTCAAGAAATTTTAAATGGCGATGTGGGAGGAGGTTTCCAAGGTATACAAATCACCTCTGGTTTCTTCCAGATTTGGCGTGCTGCAGGGGTTACAAGTGAATTACAACTGTATGCAACTGCAATTGGCGGTTTGGTAATGGCAACACTAATGCTAATAGCTGGTTGGTTCCATTATCATAAAGCAGCGCCTAAACTAGCATGGTTCCAAGATGTTGAATCTATGCTAAATCATCATTTAGCAGGTTTACTAGGACTGGGTTCTCTATCCTGGGCAGGACACCAAATACACGTGTCACTTCCTATTAATCAGCTCTTGGATGCCGGTGTGGATCCAAAAGAGATTCCATTACCTCATGAGTTTCTGCTTAATAGAGACCTTTTGGCTCAACTATATCCTAGCTTTTCAAAGGGTCTTACTCCTTTCTTTAGTCTAAACTGGTCAGAATATTCTGATTTTCTGACTTTCCGTGGAGGTCTAAATCCTGTAACAGGAGGACTATGGTTAACAGATACGGCTCATCATCACTTAGCTATTGCTGTATTGTTTATTGTAGCTGGTCATATGTATCGTACCAATTGGGGTATTGGTCATAGCCTTCGAGAAATTTTGGAAGCACATAAAGGTCCATTTACTGGTGAAGGTCACAAAGGACTTTATGAGATATTAACTACATCTTGGCATGCTCAACTAGCCATAAACTTGGCTACTTTGGGATCTTTGACTATTATTGTAGCTCATCACATGTATTCTATGCCTCCGTATCCGTACCTGGCAACTGATTATGGAACTCAGCTTTCTTTGTTTACACATCATATGTGGATTGGTGGTTTTTGTGTTGTTGGAGCTGGTGCTCATGCAGCAATCTTTTTAGTTAGAGATTATGATCCTACCACACAATACAATAATCTTCTAGATCGTGTGCTTCGTCACAGGGATGCGATTATTTCACACTTAAATTGGGTGTGTATTTTCTTAGGATTCCACAGTTTTGGCTTGTACATTCATAACGATACAATGAGTGCATTGGGTAGACCTCAAGACATGTTTTCTGATACTGCAATCCAATTACAACCAGTTTTCGCTCAATGGATACAAAATACTCATGCTGCTGCACCTGGCTTTACTGCCCCTAATGCAGCCGCTGCAACAAGTTTGACTTGGGGTGGCAGTGATTTGGTTGCTGTAGGAGGCAAAGTTGCAATGATGCCTATTCCTCTGGGAACAGCTGATTTCTTAGTACATCACATTCATGCATTTACTATCCACGTAACTGTATTAATCTTGTTAAAAGGAGTATTATTTTCTCGTAGTTCACGCTTAATTCCAGACAAAGCAAACTTAGGTTTCCGTTTTCCTTGTGATGGACCAGGACGAGGTGGTACTTGTCAGGTATCTGCATGGGACCACGTATTCTTGGGCTTATTCTGGATGTATAATGCAATTTCTGTAGTTATTTTCCACTTTAGTTGGAAAATGCAGTCCGATGTGTGGGGAAGTGTAACTGCCAAAGGAGTATCTCATATTACTGGAGGAAACTTTGCTCAAAGTGCGACTACTATTAATGGATGGCTACGTGACTTTTTATGGGCACAAGCTTCACAGGTTATTCAATCTTACGGTTCTTCTTTATCTGCATATGGACTAGTATTTTTAGGTGCTCACTTTATATGGGCGTTTAGTTTAATGTTCTTGTTTAGTGGCCGTGGCTACTGGCAAGAATTGATTGAGTCTATTGTATGGGCTCATAACAAGCTTAAGGTTGCTCCTGCTATTCAGCCTAGAGCCCTGAGCATTATCCAGGGGCGTGCTGTAGGAGTAGCTCATTACCTTCTAGGTGGAATTGCCACAACATGGGCATTCTTCCTGGCGAGAATTATTGCAGTAGGATAATGGCTAGGAGGATTTGAAAAGCATTATGGCATCAAGATTTCCAAAATTTAGCCAGGGACTAGCCCAAGACCCTACCACTCGTCGTATTTGGTTTGGCATTGCTACCGCACATGATTTCGAGAGTCATGATGATATCACTGAAGAGCGCCTTTATCAAAAGATTTTTGCTTCACATTTCGGACAGCTAGCAGTGATTTTCTTATGGACTTCTGGTAATTTATTTCACGTGGCTTGGCAAGGTAACTTTGAGGCATGGGGCAAAGATCCCTTGCATGTTCGCCCTATTGCACATGCAATTTGGGATCCACATTTTGGACAACCAGCCGTAGAGGCATTTACCCGAGGTGGAGCATCTGGTCCGGTAAATATTGCATATTCTGGAGTATATCAATGGTGGTATACAATTGGTATGCGTACTAATCAAGATCTATACACAGGAGCATTGTTTTTATTAGCAGTGTCAGCTGTAGCTTTGGTTGCTGGTTGGCTTCATTTACAACCTAAATGGAAACCTAGTGTGTCTTGGTTTAAGAACGCCGAGTCTCGCTTAAACCACCATTTATCTGGTTTGTTCGGAGTCAGTTCTTTAGCCTGGACTGGTCATTTAGTTCATGTAGCTATTCCTGAATCCCGAGGTCAACATATAGGATGGGATAATTTTTTAACCACTCCTCCTCATCCTCAAGGGTTAACTCCTTTTTTCTCAGGACAGTGGAGTGTGTATGCACAAGATGCTGATTCAAGTGGTCATTTATTTGGTACTACAGAAGGCGCAGGCACCGCAATCCTTACATTTTTAGGAGGCTTTCATCCTCAAACGCAAAGCCTTTGGCTAACCGATATTGCTCATCATCACTTGGCTATTGCTGTATTATTTATTGTGGCTGGCCATATGTATCGCACCAATTTCGGTATTGGACATAGCATTCGAGAAATTTTAGATGCACATGTTCCTCCTGCTGGTCGTTTAGGTCGTGGTCACCAAGGATTGTATGACACTATAAACAATTCACTTCATTTCCAATTAGGTCTTGCGCTAGCTTCTTTGGGTGTTATTACATCTTTAGTAGCTCAGCACATGTATTCATTGCCACCTTATGCATTTCTAGCTCAAGATTTTACTACTCAAGCAGCTTTATACACTCACCATCAGTATATTGCCGGGTTTATTATGACAGGTGCATTTGCTCATGGCGCTATCTTCTTTATTAGAGACTATAATCCTGAACAAAATAAGTCTAATGTTTTGGCAAGAATGCTAGAACATAAAGAAGCTATCATCTCTCACCTGAGTTGGGCAAGTTTATTCTTAGGTTTCCATACCCTGGGTTTATATGTTCATAATGACGTTATGCTTGCATTCGGTACTCCCGAAAAGCAAATTTTAATAGAGCCAGTGTTTGCGCAATGGATTCAATCTGCTCATGGTAAATCTTTGTATGGATTTGATGTGCTATTGTCTAATGCAGCTAGCCCAGCATTAAGTGCTGGACAAAGTATTTGGCTTCCTGGCTGGTTGGATGCAATAAATAGCGGTAGTAATTCTCTTTTCTTAACCATTGGACCTGGTGACTTTTTAGTTCACCATGCGATTGCATTGGGTCTTCATACTACTACACTTATCCTAGTAAAAGGTGCTTTAGATGCACGTGGATCAAAACTAATGCCTGACAAAAAAGAATTTGGGTTTAGTTTCCCTTGCGATGGACCAGGACGAGGTGGTACTTGTGACATTTCAGCTTGGGATGCGTTTTATTTAGCAGTATTTTGGATGCTAAATACTATTGGATGGGTAACCTTCTACTGGCATTGGAAGCATTTGACCTTATGGCAAGGAAATGCAGCTCAGTTCGCTGAATCTTCTACCTACTTAATGGGATGGTTAAGAGATTATTTATGGCTTAACTCTTCTCAACTTATCAATGGATACAACCCATTTGGTATGAACAGTCTTTCTGTATGGGCATGGATGTTCTTATTCGGACATCTTGTTTGGGCTACTGGATTTATGTTCTTGATATCCTGGCGTGGTTATTGGCAGGAATTAATCGAAACATTAGCTTGGGCTCATGAGCGTACTCCATTGGCTAATTTAGTACGATGGAAAGATAAGCCTGTAGCACTTTCAATTGTGCAAGCTAGACTTGTTGGTTTGGCTCATTTCTCGGTAGGTTACATCTTTACTTATGCAGCATTCTTAATTGCTTCAACTTCAGGTAAATTTGGATAATAACTAATAGAAATTAGTGTACACAACATAAGTAAATAAGTAAGTAAGTAAGTAAATAAGTAAGTAAATCATTTAATTATTTACTTATTTACTTACTTATTTACTTATGTTGTACAATAATGTATTATTAACATATTTGTATATATATAGTTAAACTATAATAAAGTAATATTTTATAAATTTTTAATTATTTGATTAAATAAAACTTTATAAATTTTTAATGATTTTATCGTTATGAGATGAGAGCTAGTAGTTCGTATTCTATCAGGCTAATTGTAGTCGCATTAAAACGAATTTGGATTTTGATGCAATTGAAGATAAATGGAACATATGTATGTAAATTAGTTCTATTTGTTCTCATTGTCTTTTTAGTTGTATTTATTTTACGTTTATTTAAAAACATATATCATAAATATGCTTTAAAAAGACATCAATCACATTTTTGGTTATTTTTTCGGAATGTATTCTTGTTCCTCTTTTTGTTGTTATTAGCGATTTTGCAGACAACTAAAATGTTGTTTTCTGTACCAAAACCTATTAAATACAGTATACCATTACACGCATCTTACAATACTGTGATTCATAAAAAATACATTCCACCTATTCGTTCAGTTAAAACTAATGTTATCATATGTACTTCGCAAATTACTGATATTAAAAATAGTTTAACTATTAATGCTAGTAGCAGTTCTAGTTCAAATATTACTGCTAATAGTAGTTCTAAAATATCAAAGCGATCCACACTTTATTGGGAGAGCCCCCCCAAAAACATTTCTTATTTTGGTACGATTAGAAATATATTTAAGTTCAGCTATAACATAATACCAAATATGAGTTATGTATTAGCTAACATTGCTCCCAAACAAGTAAAGGTCAAAAAAGTAACATTAAACCCGGTAGAAGGCTCTCTGAAAAAGGTTGTTGTCAATTCTGTGGATGAACTAGAAACAAAGTTTTACAACAAGCAAGGCTATTACAAAGCCACATCTCAAGCAGCACAGGATTTGAAGCACAATGTTGATTTTTTCAAACAAATTGTAGAAGACGAACTTGCGACTGGAGGTTCTGCCGTTACAGGTCTATCTATCGCGTTGCATCGAGAAGGTGTTGACATTCTTTCTTGTAACAAAGCTTTGAATGAAATAGAAAATTTGAATAAGATCGCAATTTCAGATACAAAGACCAAACGAGGTAAAGTCAACACTTTCAACACTTTGTGTCTCAAAGAAGCTCAAGCTCATGCACGTCGCATTAAGAGACAAGAGTATACTCGTGATCCCAGTCCTCTTCCTTCTACGCGAGAAGATAGAGAAGAATATTATGGTTTACCATCAAATATCCGATCTCGATCATTGGAACTAGCGGCTATAAAACAATACCGCAGAGCCCAAGCGATTGAGAACCTACAATTAAGAGGAATTGTAGTCACAGAGCAAAATTGTTATTTGGTTGAAGACGAAGTAAACAGAATCAAACAAGAACAGCGTCAAAGAAAATTAATAGAAACTCGTAAAGAAAACATAAAAAAACAATTGAATAGTGAAAATTTTCCTAAACGCAATCGTCATTCACGTCGCCATAAAACAAATATTTCTAAAGATTTAAATAGTATTGTTGGTGTCGGTTCTTTAACTTTGTCTTCTTTGAAATTACCATTTTTTCAAAAAGATGGAAATAATGTTGGCATTAAATCCGCAGTTTATACTATTCCTGACAGTCATAAACTGCAAATGACCTTATTAAATCCTAAATTTTTCAAAATGAGTTTGATATTCCATTTAAAAGAATATCTATTTGCTGATCATATCAAAGAAAGAATTAACAAAAGATTGATAGCTATTAATGGATTAATATATAAAGTACAGGTAATTGAACCTGATCAAACACTTTCTTTGTACAAAAGAAATCAAAGTGATCGATTATTAAATGTTAATAATTACCAAAAAAATAATGTTAATGTTTCTTTACAATTTGGTGGTCAAGAAATATCGCCCAATCACTTAACACAATTAGCTTTGGTGCCTCAACCCAATTATACACTAGAAATTTTCGCGCAAGGATTTGTTGTGGGAGTGTTGACAAGTAGTTTGCTTTTATTTGTACTACAAAGAAACACAACAAACACAAATAATGAAACAGGAAAGCAATTCTAAAACTACATCACTCTAAAAATCATTGTAAATAATACATTATTTACAATGATTTTTAGTAAAAAATTTTATGTACACCAACAAACTGTCAACTGTCAATTGCTATCCATGTAACCAGTCAATCGAAACGAAACAATAAATAAAGAAAGAATAAAACAATACTATTAAATAAATAAATGAAGTTCTATTGCAAATTCAATTAAAATATACAAACACATTTATATAAATACAAAAAATGATTTTTTATTTACATAACACTTATGTTGATCTATAAAAAATGTAATAAATGTTAATTGCGTAACAACTCATTTCTAATACATAGATACATAGATACATATATACATACATGCATACATAGATAAAACAAACTAGTAAAAAATATAGGTTAAATAACACGAAGAATATGTGTTCGAATTGTTTTGTCTAATTATTATGGGCTATCCTGGACTTGAACCAGAGACCTCGCCCTTATCAGGGGCGCGCTCTACCACTGAGCTAATAGCCCTTAATGTAAAATCTATTTGATTACTGTTATAATAGAAACATATACATGTTACATTGTGATACGAAACAAGTGCAACTAAATCATCTAAATTGAATATATGTAAAATGAAACAAATAAACAAATTAGATGGCGTACAATATGAATGATATTAACATTAACACACTGTATTTAGATATTGAATAAGAGAAACCAGAATTACGTGAGTTGTCTCTATTTGATTAACATACAAGTAAGTCTATTTTATAGTAATGACAGATTGGAGGTAAGCGGACTCGAACCGCTGACATCCGCCTTGCAAGGGCGGCGCTCTACCAACTAAACTATACCCCCAATAAGATTATTATTTATTTGGTTATTATCTTTTAACTTCCTGTAATCTGTTCTGATAATATACGTTAAAGTTTAATAGCAATGAAATTATGTAACCAAAAGACATTCAATGATCATTACAATAGAAGCAAATTAATTGTATCTATATATAGACTACTTGTCAACTCCCTGTTTGTTATATTTAAGCAGTAATAAATATTCTGAGAGATTAATCAAGTAACTAACAATCTCACATAGATAGTATGTAATAGATTTGTCATCAATCAATTAGAATCTAATATCCAATTGATTAGAATTTAATATCCAATTGATTATTTCTTGTATGCATATTCTCAATTCTGAAACAATAGTTGTCTTGTCCTTAAAATAAAATGTTTTATCTCTTGACTCTTTGTTTTCTTCGTATTATTGTATATAAAACAATAAATATAAAAAACACGTTTTAATCAAATGTGGGTTGATTTTATGCTTTATTTGCGGGTATGGTTCAGTGGTAGAATTCCTCCTTGCCAAGGAGAAGATGCGGGTTCGATTCCCGCTACCCGCCATGTGAATTAAAAACACGGTTTGTTATTACTTTAATAATCTAACACATGTTATTCTAATTAATAGCACCAATGTATCTATATAAACAAAATACAGAACAAACAACATAATTTATAACATTTAAAACGATACAAATAGAAAAGTAACTTAATGGGCAAAAAGGGATTCGAACCCTTGACTTTATGGTTCGGAACCATACGCTCTAATCCACTAAGCTATAAGCCCTGTTATGCAACTTACTAGGACATTTTTTATGTGTGTTTTGTAGGCATTTTAATACATGAACAATCATAATATTTAAAAGAAAAGTCAATTACACTCTGTGTGCATGAATCAATACCAAATAGAAGCAATTTTTTCATTAATTAACTGCAAGAAAAACATAAAGATTTTAAGCTTAGATAGATCAGTGTATGTATTTTGTCTTTATTAATAATAGATTGTAGATTTTTAATACTTAAGATCGAATACATAACATAATATGTGTTTATACAAACACATATTATATTGATTGGGCGAGGAGGGAATCGAACCCCCGACTCCGCGGTTCGTAGCCGCGTGCTCTAATCCGCTGAGCTACACGCCCAAAAAATAGATTTTTGAAATAGGTTTAATTATTTGCTGTAATTTTTTATACAATAAGAAAGAGATAAAATAATACAAAATAAAGTATCATATCACATAATACAACATATTATTCATAATAGCAACTATTTCTAACAAATCGTTTTCATTTCAAGTTACTTATTTAAACAAGTTATAAGTATATAATAAACATAAATAGTCAAATTAGATTTTGTCTTGACAAAATAATAAACTCGCAGCTAAACTTTGTTTAAAGCCGCCATGGTGAAATTGGTAGACACGCTGCTCTTAGGAAGCAGTGCTATAGCATCTCGGTTCGAATCCGAGTGGCGGCATTTTAGATTCATTTTATGTATTTTATTGCTGTATTGGTGTATGTTTCTATTTCTTTATGATTGATGTGTTATTACTATTTGTATTTGTTATATAATGACTAATATTTTAATAAACTTAGCATATTGATTTTATACATGGTATATATAATTTTATGTAAATATTTAATAAATATATTATTCAAATAAATACAAAACATAAACATTATGTAAATTCAATGATACCCAGTTTGTTACTCATAGCATTCTTGGGTACTAACTAAAATGCTGTCAAATCAAATATGTTTCCTTTGTTTCGTATGTTTTTTGAAAAAAAAAGAAGGGTTATCTTTTTTTCAAAAGATTGACATCTGTCCCAGTTTCTCTTATAGGGGTTAACCCCTAAGTCTAAGATGGGACAGTTGCACATATTAAACATTCAACTTATAAATTATCCTATGAAATGAAATTGTCTATTGCGGATTTTTGACATATAAAATTTAAACATGTTTAAACATTATTATTCCCAAAATGTCAACTACAAATTTGGCATTCTTAAGTATTGCCAATAAATTTAATGTTATGTTTATGTTTGAGTGCAAATCCGATACTTCAAATACGATTATAATAAATCTTTATTATAATCGTATTTTACAAATTTACATTATGTTATTGTAATCTCTTTTTTTATTTAGTTCTTCCATTGTGTTTGTGTTCTAAAGAAAGTAAAGCGTATTGATATAAATGACGTATATGTTCTGAAAACAATATATCTTGTTGCAACAAACAATCGGTTACAGTAGCTAATAACATATATTGATATAAAAGCATATTAAATAAATGAAGATAAGTTTCTACAATAGTTCTCCACACTAAAGTTTCCATATCAATCGTTCTATTTTGTCGTTGTATTATTTGTTGGTAATAAAAAGAATCTAACCGTATTAAACTATCAGCTGTACTTTGACTAGTCCAACTTTGATACGAGTATACACGAAATGACAATTGAGGTCGTTGTAAATAAGAATTGCTTTGTACTATTGTACGAAACCAATCAAAAGTCATTGTGTTAGAAGCATTTTTTGGTTTTTCTGTATCAGTCTTAGATATTTTAGGCATATAAGTAATTGATTTTTGCTCATGCTGTAATAAAAAAGGTGGCTTGCTATATTTAAGACGAGGTTTGTCAATATTTCGCTTTGCACCGTAACTGCCATGTAGCATAGTTAATAAATCTGTGTTTGCTAGTAGATGTCTACGAGAAAATATGACATTACTATTAAGAGATGACACTTTGAGATCCAACATAGGTCTACCACCTATAAAAAAAATCGGATTACGAGATTCTTCATGTTCCATTAAATCTGTGTAAATTATTGGCAACCCCATAGATTCTGCTCGCTGTTTAAACAGTCTTGCATTGAACTGAACTTGAATATTATTCTCTTGTTGTTGTTGTACTTTAAGCATACGCCTTTCATAAGGAGAATATTCAAATTGATGAGATTCTACTATAGCAGTCTGTTCTGTTTTACCATGTCCAGTCATAACAAATATAGTTGCTGGATTAATAAATAATTTTGATACTTTAAACATACTACTACGATATAAATCAAAGCGTTTTGTTCTAAAACTCCAATGTATATCTGTTCCTAATCTTTCTGAAATTGATTTTGTAATTATACTTCCAGCCACAATAGCACGATTGAATAAAGTGTCATTTGTTTGTTGTATTGGATCAATAGTGGTTTCTAACATATTTTCCGTTATGCTAAATTGAGGCAAAAAAGGAATATGTTTACTGTTTTGTCTTTTCGCATATATATTTGGAAAAGCTAGTTGTACAAATAATGCTTCAAATAAACTTGAAGCTAAACTAAGATCATGTTTTACCTGATTACTTAGACTTAATGAGTATTCGTCTACTTTGCTTGTTGAAATAATCCAAGCATCTCGACCAGCAGATCCTGCTAAACAATTAAAAATGTAAGGCAGTGTAACCAATTCTGTAATACTGGAGTTTCTAGGATTAGGCTCTAAACATACTCTTGATAAAATATAAAATCTTGTTTTCCATAAATGCTGACGTATATATAAAGGATGCATAGATCTGCTATTCAAGAACATACTGTGTATAATAGCTTTACCTATTTTGTATGGTGTATCTTCCGAATATTGTTGATTATTTAATTGAGTTCTTGTATTATCAATACCAAATATTTGTCGATGCAATGCTAATCTTATAACAGAAGTATTAATATATTTTGTAACTTGAGTTGAATGTATTAATAGAGTTTCATTAATTAATCCTGACAAATCTCTCCAACTATATCCTATGGTTCTGTTGCGAGTTTCTGCCAACCACATTCTATTCTTCAATTGAATTCCGTTATTACGCAAAAGATTCAGTAATCTTTCTGTACGTTGCGCTTGACTAGGCATACGCAAATATATCAATTTATTAAAACGCATTGGAGTAATCAGTACAGGGTCTAATTGCTTAGTATTGTTGGTTGAGCCTACAAATAAAACTCTTTGTTCATAGTGCTTGTATAACTCGTTCATTGTTGTTAACAAACTAGTTAGCACAGATAGTGCATTTGCATGCATTGTTTGAAACATTGGATCTGGATCTAAACAAAGTTTATGAATATCTGGTATCCATACAATACATGGAGATATTTTCATAGCCAAGTCTAACATAAACGCCAATTTTTTAAGACTTTTAGTTCCTTTTAGTTTGAATTTAAATAAATCTATTTTTACTTCAAAGTCGGAAGCCAACAAGTCGGATTGAATAGAAATTAAACTATCAACTGATATTCGTACAATAGGAACATTTGCGTTAGCTGCTAAACTCTTAGCTAAGTATGATTTGCCAGATTCTGTATTTCCTATCAATAGAAGACCTATTGGACGTGCATGTTCTAACTCCACAGGAATTAAAGAATGATTCTGTTTAACATTCACATCATTAAATTGTGGTAAATTGTTTGTGGTCGCATTTATGGAATTAAACCAACTACTAGTAACTGAATCAAAAACGTAATAAATTGATTTATAAATACACAATGGATGTGTTTTAAGCAGCATATTAATAGGATAAGTAAAATACGTTTGCGTTAATTCACGAAGATAATTCAAACCTCTTAGTTCACTAGATTGATCATTAAAGTTACGGTGGCTAGACATTAATATTTGTCTGTGCTCAAACTTAATAAGTGCTTCTCTACTAACTAAACATTGTTCTATAATGCCTTTTTCTTTATTATAAACAGATAGATCTAAAGTTGACGTGGATAATAACCATTTGGCTATTATTGTGTTAGTAATCCATTTGGAATAAACTCTACCACGAATAAGCATTATTTCACTTTGAGAACAATAAGATTCCCAACGAGGTGTTGCAAGTGGAGAAACAGTATTTTTATAAACTAAAAGATCTAATTGTGTATTCCATGAAGCCTCTAACAAGTGACGAACTTTTTTGTCATCATTCCAAACACTAATATATGCTAGTCCTGTGTATATTGATAAAAATTGAAAATAAATTACATATATAATACCTAACCATGCAAGTGTTGCATACTCATTAGCAGTTGGATGTTGAATCAATTGCCAAGCACTCCATAAGTTGCAACAATTGTTGCTAGCTTGGTTCATGTGTTCCAATATAGGATAAATAGATTTTGTGTGTATACCATCCAAAGATAAAAAATTATGAACTGAGTTAGTAACAAAACTATACACATGTTCATTGTGTTGTAGAATTCTATTGTGTTTAATAAATAATAAATGTCTATTTATACCATCGTAAGCTTGTTGCCAAATTATTGGTATAATATTTTCTAACATTCTTTTTACAAGATTCCACCAATCCAACGTGAAGCAAGATTGATTATATATTTGTAATATTTTTGCAGAATCGTATAAACCGATTTTAGAAAATAGTGTTTGCTTTTGTATAAATCGTCTGTTTGTGTTAGGTCGTATAATAGCCGTTTGTTTATTTTCACCATCTATTGCAAACCTCTGATGTTTAAAATCTAATATGTCTGTAATCTGTTTGTCAGGTAATATAGTTTTTGAAGACGGTATAGTACCCCAAAATAAATGGGAAGCAGTATCTGTACATAATCGATTAAAACCATAATGATTTAAATTACTTGAGTATTGACTTGTGGTTGGAATAGAAAACACTTGTTGCCACGGTTTATATGGAAATAGCATCACACCATGAGAACAAAGGTTATTCCAAATAGCACTATATTCTTGTTTCAATTCAAATTGGTTTAAGAAATACCAATGCTGATGAATTGGTTCAACTTTATCGATCAATATTTTTTGGTTATAAGATCTTGTGTTTATGTTATAAAATAAACACTGCATTTTGATTTTATATTTGATTCGTCTTATAAGATTAAGATCAGAACATGTTTCTATAAATTTACGCACATATGTGGGTCGGTTTAAAAACCAATCTCCCTTAAAATACAAATTTGGGTTTAATTTATTCCATATTTGATTTATTTCAAATGAAGATATATCTAAACTAGTATACAAAGCAGTGCGAATTCTATTTTGGTTAACTTCTTGTTCGATTATTTGAATTAAGTTATTTTGAAATTGTTCAATCTGTTCACCAAGTGCGATATTAATTGTATGCAACGAGGATTGATTTAGACGTTGAAAAGCTTGCTCAAAAGTGTCAGATTTATTAATTGTATGTGTGTAATTATTAATGGATCTGGTTGCAACTAAGTTCAATAGTGGTTTTACAACCATCTTATTTTGTCTAAGAATGTACAAAGGTTCACAATTAGAAGACAAAATTTCATTTATATACAATAATTTTTTAAAAGGATAGATATTCCATTTTTTATGTACAGTATCTGTAGCTACAAATGTTATAAATTTGGAATACAAACTTTGTATAACTAATAATTGATTATCGGTCCGTAATGATTGAGAGGTTAGATAAATGGATAAATTCTGCACAAGTTGTGCAATGCTAGTATTATCTCGTAATAAATTGACAATACTCACTTCAATTTTGGGTTTTAACACTGATAATTTAACTGCAGAATTCTCGCTATTTCGTACATTCCATAAACATGTTTGATTTTGGCAACTATTTCGTTGTTGAGACAACAACTTCCATGCTGTTACTTTTTGGCGAAATAACGTACGTTCTCTTTCCAATTGCATGAATTTAACAACAATCGGTACATTGTTGTTAGACAAATGCAATTGTTTATTATTAAATAAATCTTGTTTTAAGCGACTAATGTTTCTGTTTTTAAATAAGTTTATCGGATTTATGTTTAACCAGTATTGTATGTTATTAACAATAGAATATGTAGTATAATAAAATTTTTGCGATATTGAATTTACTTGAGTAATTTGATGTTTTAATTTCAACACTCCACTCCACCATGTATTATTATTAAATTTATCAACTTGGTTATGCTTTGAAACGCTTCCTTTCAATAAAGGAGTTATATGAATTTGGTGATTATCATATAGTAGTTGTTTTACCCAGCCTGTTTGGTGTAAACCTAAATCTTTTTGTGTTTGTGGATTCAAAGTAAGCGAAAGTGATGTTAAGTTGTTAATACTGTATGATCTATTTTCTGTTTTATAATCTATTATGCTTTGTTTGAAGCCTTTCATAGAATCTAGGTGAGTACAAATTCTTTCTGATTGAGAAGATAATCTACTTGTGTGTTTTATTTGTTGATACATTGAAGAACAATACCATTTCCACCATGTCCATGCTCTTGTTATATCATTATGTTTTTTAACGGTAGTCAAATTATTCCAATCTATCAATCTCAAACGCTGTGAATAAGTAATAATAGTATGAAAATAATCGCTATTGTTTAATACTAAACTAAAATTATGATTGTTGTTTGTGCAATTTGAATCATAATGCGATATATTCCAATTGTTGACAGATAATGTATCCTCAAACCATTGATGTTCATCGTAACCCGAAGTAATTTGTCTTGGTTCGGTAACATAATTACTCCAGATATTAGATGTATGTATATGATTTGCACCTAATAATTGATCTAAATTAATTTTATTATTTATTAAGTAGTTAAATTTTGGATGAATTCGATATATTGCCAGTGGTAGAGATAACAACGCTACAGTGTTAATAATATCTCTTGTTTTGGGTCTTGATGATAATACAAGACTCATATTTGGTTTACTCGTGCTTATCCTTTTCAGTGTACTATGATTTTTTGGACCTATAGACAATGTTGGTACTGTAATACGAATAAGCTTAACACAACCATTTATTATTCCAGAAATATTAAATGCATTTTGTAATGCTGAAAATAGTTCATATAAACCATCTTTTAGGTCTAGTAAAGTTAAATATATAAGACATGAGGAACTAACTAATTTGTTAACATTGTACCTACTACGTATAGATCCCCGAATTGCAGAATAGATATGTAAATTTATCCAAGGCCAAATAGATTCTCTTATTTGTAAATTAGCTTGAAATTCTCTCAACACACCATTACGTATTTTGTAAATCCAAGACCAACTGTTGAGATAATAAATCGTGTTAACAATTAAGTTATTTCTGGCAACAATATCAATTTCCTTATTAGTAATTTCTTGTAAAGAATATATCACAGAATTCTTTTTATTGGATCTCATTAGCCCACCTCGTTTAAATACATGATATTTATTAGTAAAATTAGATAAAAACATACTGGTATTTTGGTTGCGTATTTTCCAATCAGGCGACAAACTCCTAAGAATATAATTTAATTTCATTAGAACCTCTTTCTATTTACATAATAGAACATATTATGCATTTAATTTAGCTATCATCTAAATACAATCTAATTATTTATAATTAGATTGTAAAATATTTTCATAGTGCTAGAGATATTATACTCTCTATCACATTAATGTGTGTTAAGCAAAACAAAATTTGTATTTTGTATTTTGTATTTTGTTACTTATTTATTGTGTTAAGTGGCTAATTGTTCAACTATAAACACCAAATTGTTGATCGAAATGAATTTCTGTTTCCTTCATGCCGATGGTCTGTTTTGAGTCAATGTATTTACAGTGACATATAATTTGTGAGTTAAGTCAGGTGTGCGCGTTTATTAAGTAAAATGACAACACAAGACCATCGGCGTTTTTAATCTTGTATTAACGAGACACAAAATTAGGGTTTATATAACCAAAAATAAAATTAACTCATTTATATATTGATATACACATCAAACACATAATTTGATATGAAATAGTAATTAAAATAGTACATACAGTAATGATTCATTAACAATTGATTAAGTCTCATTATTTACGAATGGCATAAAGGCCAGTACACGAGCACTTTTTATGTATCTGGCCACAGTACGTTGTTGTTTGGATGTCAATCTACTAACTCTTCTTGATAAAATTTTTGCTTGCTTACTAACAAATCTACACAGAAGTCTTAAATTTTTATAATCAATTCTTTCGCCTGGCTGCACTGGTTTTCTGCGACGACGACGAAATGTAATTCTTTTATTTAGACTTACTTTTTTATTAATAAATGTTTTCATGTGTTGTTTAAAACATTACTCCTACTATTTTTTAATTTCTTTATGTACAGTGTGTCCAACGCAATAAGGACAAAACTTATTCAACTCCAATCGGTTAGGAGTGTTACGACGATTTTTTTGAGTAATATATCTGGATATACCACGTGAAGACTTTTGACTATTGTTTGCACAGTTGGTGCATTCCAGAGTGACATTAATTCTAATTTCTTTATTTTTGGCCATGTTGGGTTAATGTGTCAATGGTTTAATATGAATGTTGCATTTTATGTACTTACTGCAAAGTGCTGATAGTGTTTGTTATATATTGAATCAAATATATATTCTTATATACTTATATATTTTTAATTGTTGTTTTATGTTCAGTGTTTATTACAAAAAACAGGGTTCTAGGGTACGTTCCATGAATTTATTATATTATCAACGCAATTAAACCAATATGAATAATGAATAATATGTGCAATTTAGATGCAATCATCAGAATTCATAATAAATATAAGTATTATTAGTATGGACAGAAAATGCTTACCCTATCACTCAAGAAAAAATAATGTGAATACTAAAGTTTGTGATACAAATCTATTTTACAACTATATATATTACTACATAATCATAAATAACTATAATTGGCATAATTTAGTTTGTTTTGGTTAATAGAATTGATGTAATGTGTTGAATATTGGCATATACATTCAAACTCATTTCGTATTATTAAGTTTAAATTAATTACATAACAATAGATATGTTCTTTAATTATGTTTATAATAATATAGTTGTAAAATCGGCTATTAAATAGAAGTGCAATAGATTTTGTTACGCTTGCTTATACATATATGTATATATGTATATATGTGTTTATAATCCGCAGAAATCTTCTCATTAATTAAATAAACCAATAGCTTTTTCTTGTTTGTTACAATACTAAGCCATATTGTTTTGTGCTTTCATTCTATACATAAAGACATTTACTCTTAATTTTTATTGCAACCAAAATTGGCTATAGCTATTTAGTATTCTATTGTTTCTAATTTAACTAGAAAAAGAATTTTTTGATGTGTTGTGTGTTGTTGTGTGTTTCTTTTGTTTCATTTGAACAGCTGTAAAATAGATTGCATTAGTCTTATTTTAACAAAACAAAATTACAAACTTTATAAAATATTTCATAGAATGTTGTAATCAAAGATTGTCAATGCGGAACAAAAACATCATTTTGGTTGTGTTAATTATATATTGAAGTGAATTCAATCAAAATCAATGCAGTGTTATATTTCTATGCCCTGTAATTACCGAGGTCTTAGAAAACACACTCACTATTGAGTATTCAAATGTGCTTGTTATTTGCTGTCTTTCCAGACCACGGTATCATCAGGCAATTCTTCAAATACAACTTGAATTTTAAAATATCGAATCTAATTATGTTATTAGTATCGACCAGTAATCAGTTCAATGTTAAAGTTAATGTTATTATAATCTGAACAATTACCATACGTTTAATGACACATTAAACGTATGGTAATATTAATGCATCTGGGAAAAAACGATTAATTTCTATTAACAGACCAGCAAGAATTGCAAACCATATAGCAGCTAGTACGGGAGCTGTAGAAAGGTATGTTTTTACATATTGCATAACAAAATCTCCTTTTAATAAGTATTATGATTATTTCTTACAAACTGGCAAATTAAGATGCTATCTAATTAGTTTGTATTATAAGCATGTCGTAAGCAATAACACATCTATGCTAATTATGTTATTTTTCAAATGGCTTACTTGTTTCCATGATTCCATTACAGTCTAATGTTATAGTAGTGACATTATATTGTTTTTAATGATTTTTTTCAATGTACACAAGTACACTAAGTAAAACAATATAATAAACATCGTTATAACATGACATTGGATGGATGTTTTAATAATTTACTTATGTTGCGATAATCTTTACTCCTCTTTAATCATTGATACATTTGATACGACTTAACGATCTCATACTCATTTTACTTCAAGAGAGATCACAAACAAAGGTAGGTATATACTATAAATGAATAAATAAATGAATAAATAAATAAATAAATAAATAAATCAATCAATCAATAAATCAATAAATCAATGACAGGTCTGTGTATTAGAATCCAATGGAATTATTTAACTGAGATTGAAAATTACAAACAATAATACTGTAAACAATTATGTAGTCACGAAACAAAGTCTGTCTATTGTTTTTTATACTAAGAATATAGAGTAAATTTATACAAATGTATTTCTAAACAAGTTATAATATACATATTGATTAAAATTTTATAGAATAAAGTAAATAAAAGTATATAATACTAATATAGCAACGTGGGGATGTAGCGCAGCTTGGTAGCGCGTTTGTTTTGGGTACAAAATGCCGCAGGTTCGAATCCTGTCATCCCCATTTGATTGTTGTTATATACATGCAGATATTTGGCTATCATATAAACAGACATATTTGATTAATTAACAAAATATATCGATGCCAATTAAGTTAATATTTGTTTATGTATTCGTTATTTGACATACATAATTGTATATATAGTGATCTATGTACATAGATCAGATCATTGTATCCACTAGATTGATAATTCATTGAATAAAATGAATGAAAAATGAGTTGATTAAAAAAAGCGCTCTTAGTTCAGTTGGTAGAACGTAGGTCTCCAAAACCTAATGTCGTAGGTTCAAGTCCTACAGAGCGTGTTATTGAAACACCATAAAATTGAATATTTCTTGTTTATTAAAGGTTCCATACCCTCTCTATTAAAATGGAGAGGGAAATGTTTGGACCATCAATGATGTGTTTGATTATTCAGACTGTTTTTTATAGTGATTTCATACATAACATAAATGTCAAAATTCTGTTTCACAGGTATTTGCATAGGTTTATTACATAGAATAAACCCTTTTGACAATTTGAAAATACGAATCTAAACAGCCTCATTGCGGTGATATTATTGATTGAAAGAAATTATAGTTTCAATTATCAGCGACATATGAATGAATTAAACAGTGTTTATGTTGGTATAATTAAACACTTATTGGTTATAGATCAAGTTGATCTCCACGTCGATATTGAAGATACGCAGTTACAAACAAACCAGCCAAAGTGATAGGAATTAATCCTAACACTATTCCAGACAGTAGAGGTTCAACCATGTGTAGTCACTCCCTTAATTCATTCAAAAAATGTTATTGTATACCGGCAAAATTGAACGAACATACATTAATACATACGCTTTCATGTACTGACCAGGCTTCCCGAAAACTGGGTGATTATAAGTCGTATTTAAAAGAGTTGATTGTGTTCGAAGAGTAATATGCAAAATACTAAATCAATTCGATCTTGCTTAATCCAACAAATAGTACTACTGCAAGTGCTAACGCGGCTAACAACAAACCGAAATAGGTAATAATGGTAAACATAAAAAACCTCAAATTAATAAGCACAATTTATCGACATAACTAATGGCTATACATTAAGTATGTGTTGCGATGAGTATACTCCACAGAGATCGTAATTGTCTACTCAAAGCGCTATTTACATATTTCTATCGATCATAGTAATTCAATATTTGTATACACATGAAATGAGTGTTCTAAATGATATAAACTGTATAAATAAAACAAAACAGAATACTCAAAATTACAAACAATACATATCAAGACGAAGCTCTATTTTATTGTTCTTATTGCTTGGGGGTAGAGGGGGTTGAACCCTCACAATCCTAGGATCAACGGATTTTCGTCTTACGACAATTTGCATTGTGGCTTCTATAAGCCTGTAAGATGGACTCTCTCTTTATTCTCGTGTCACAAATAACAAGATGCTTAATAACGATGTTTTATGTAATTATTAGATAAAACATCGTTATTAAGCATCATTGTGTAATTTTAAACCAACATTTAATGACATTATTTATGTAGCATAAATTGTGTTATTTAATTATAATATAACCAATTCCACACAACATATGAAACATAATGTTACTACAATTTGGAGGCATTTGCACAAAACTAACCATTTGGTTGTACCTTCTAATAATATATAGGATACTAACTAAGTGTTTGTTCGTCTTTGTTAGATAATAGAATTTGTGTACTGCCTAATAATATTGTGTTCGATAGAATAGCTTTCATTGAGTCTCTGCACCTATTCTGTCAGTGATAACAGAATTTGGTTCAGGATTGCCTGTCTATTGTTCATCCCAGGTTCCCCTGAATTTGAAAGCTGTCACCTCCTAGGTTTCCCATGTAGGGCTCAGTTGTATTAAGTCCGTAGCGTCTACCAATTCCGCCATACCCCCTGTTTTGATTCTTAACAAAATAATTATAGTACATAATTCATCTTATTGCAATCTAGTTCTAGTTTTGCAGACCCAACACAATAAAGAAATAGATTGCGTGTATTATTATGATTGTGCTTATAAATTTATTTTGATTATGCTTAAATTCATCTGTATTCAAGCACAATAATTATTGTGTATTCTATTTTATAATGTTTTATCCATATCAAATTGCCAATACAAAAGTAACTGTAGATTTTACAACCATTATATGTTTCTATGGGATTGCATACTATTGAATAACTAATATAGTAAATCATAATGAATGTATGTATAAAATCCCATAGAAACATATAATGAAGACTCAAATTAATGCAATGAATTGATTAATGATGTCCTTCCATCGATTCACCTATATAAGCAGCTGCTAAGGTAGCAAAAATCAAAGCTTGGATTGCACTTGTAAACAAGCCTAAAAACATCATAGGAATTGGCACCACAAGCGGAACCAAAGAAATAAGCACAGCTACTACCAATTCATCTGCCAATATGTTTCCAAATAATCGGAAACTAAGAGAAAGAGGTTTTGTAAAATCTTCTAAAATGTTAATTGGTAATAAAACTGGTGTTGGTTGAACATATTTCCCAAAATAACTAATTCCTTTTTTGTTTAAACCTGCATAAAAATAGCAAATAGAGGTCAACAATGCTAAAGCTACAGTAGTATTAATGTCGTTAGTAGGCGCTGCAAGCTCTCCATTAGGCAATTCAATTATTTTCCATGGTAATAGAGCACCTGACCAATTGGACACAAATATAAATAAAAACAGAGTACCAATGAAAGCAACCCATGGACGATATTCTTCTTCTCCGATCTGAGTTCTGGTTAAATCTCGAATAAATTCTAACACATACTCAACAAAATTTTGCCCACCAGTAGGCACAGTTTCCAGTTTGCGAGTACCTAAAAAAGCAAAACCTAATAGTATCGCAATCACAATCCAAGAAGTAATCAGCACTTGGGCGTGTACTTCTAGTCCCGCTATTTCCCAATATAGGTGTTGCCCAACCTCTACTCCAGAGACATTATACAAAATATTTAGATTGTTAACAGTAAACTCTGTGATGTACATATTGTTTGGTTACAGTAATTTAAGCCTTAAGTGATTGAATATTACTTGCATAAAAAACACATTCATTAATACATACAATACAACCTAATTATAGTACAATGTCATTCATTGTGTTTTCTTGTTTAGATATACAATTGATTGTAAAGCAAGACTGTATATCTTTATAAGCAATTTAATATAAAATGAAGTCATTTGATGAACAAACAAAAAAACGAAGCTACTGTTATAGATAACAACACATTAGGTTATTTATTTTATAGTGATCCTTAAAATTGTATAATATTTGTCTCAATTGTATGTTATTTTAAACATACACAATTGTGATTGTGCAATGAATCATTACTTATTTTTTAGACACGTCAAATAATAGATAATTCCTTTTGGATTGTATTCTTACTGATTGTGACTGTCAATCGTGGTAATTGACGTTTCGATTATTACTTATAAAATACATAGATTATGTATCGTATGATGAACAAAATATTATTTTGTTAATTTTCAATCACAATTGAATATTATTGTACGAAACATTGTCAGTCATCATCTGTATAATAATAATAATAACTAATTTAACCTTTTCTATCCAAAACACAAAACCACATAATCGTTAAACAAAATGTTTTATCAATGTTCTCAATATGAAACCAATTAGATGACAACACTTAATAAAACAAAAAGAATTGTGTATATGATCTGAAATTGAAAACCTTTGTATATATTAAGTATTTGAAAAATTTGTGATAATAAACTTTCTATTACAAATGAAAAAAATTAAACAAAACAGCTGCAATCATTACAAATACAAGTCCTATGCCAAGTACAAAAATATAGGCACTTGTCCTGCCGCTTTCTGTATATCTTGTACCTTCTCCTCCTAATAGTGTAAACAATCCTCCCACATTGACTATGCCATCAATTGTCCATTGATCAAACCAAGCAAGAGCGTTTGCAGAAGATCTTGTAGCCCACACAAATGTTTGATCATATATTTCATCTATATAAGCACGACGTAAAGACCAATTATATATACTATTTAATAGAATACCAGTCCAACCTTCTGCAGATGGATCTATAGAGACAGGATTGTTTTTTAATCTATCAACATGAGGACCATATACTATCCAGGCTATAAAAGCACCCAGAATACCTATACTAACCGAAGGTAATGCTGTAATTGCAAATTCTGTCCAACCGTTAGTTGATAATTCAACAATTTCTGTATTGTCCAAGTAAAGCCAATGAGATAATAAACTGGAACCAGTTAAACCATTTGGTAACGGAGCTCCAATAAAACCTATTAATATTGTAGGTATTGTTAATACTATAAGTGGTATTGTCATGGCGTTACTTGATTCATGAGGATCTAAATGTTTACTAGCCTTTAAGGAAGTATTATCTTTTGTTTGATTAGATAATGCAAAAACACTATCCATTTTATTGACAGATAATGTCTGTTTTGACGATTTGTTTGATATTAAAGAAGATCCTCTAAATGTTCCTTCAAATGTAATAAAATACATTCTAAACATATAGAAAGCAGTCAAACCAGCTGTTAACCATGCAAGCAATCCAAGCACAGGGAGCTTATGCCAAGCATCAGCAAGAATTTCATCTTTAGACCAGAAACAAGCAAAAGGAGGAACTCCACACAAAGAAAGAGTGCCTATCAAAAAAGTAACACCTGTGATTGGCATATAAGATCTTAAACCTCCCATGTAAGTCATATTTTGACTCTGATTTGGATTATATCCAACCACGGGTTCGATCCCATGAATAACAGAACCTGAACCCAAAAATAACAAAGCTTTAGAGTAAGCGTGAGTTATTAAATGAAACAAACCAGCTTGATATGATCCAACACCCAAAGCTAATATCATGTATCCTAATTGTGACATAGTAGAATAAGCTAATCCTTTTTTCAAGTCTTTTTGTGCCAGTGCAACAGTTGCTCCTAACACAGCTGTAATACCACCTGTCCAAGCCACAATATCCATTACAAGTGGCACTTCTTGAAACAAAGGTAATAATCTAGCTACCAAATAAACTCCTGCTGCAACCATGGTTGCAGCATGAATTAAAGCTGAAATCGGAGTGGGACCTTCCATAGCATCTGGCAACCATACATGTAGAGGAAACTGAGCAGACTTGGCAATTGGTCCCAAGAAGAGCAATACACAACATACAGTTAACAATACAGTATTTGCAGAATTTTCTACAAGTAACTGATGAGCTCTTGAAGCCACAATGTCAAATTCAAGGCTACCAGTAAGCCAATATAATGCTAATATCCCCAATAACAAACCGAAATCTCCTACACGATTTGTAATAAATGCTTTTTGACAAGCATATGCTGCACTTGGACGAGTAAACCAAAATCCTACCAATAAATAAGAGCACATACCTACTAGTTCCCAAAATGCATATACTTGCACTAAATTAGGACTTAATACTAAACCCAACATAGATGCAGTAAATAAGCTAAGGTATGCAAAAAATCTTACATATCCTTGATCATGTGACATGTAACCATGAGTATAAATCATTACTAACACACCCACTGTGGTTACTAACACTAACATTATCGCACTTAGAGGATCTACTAAACACCCTATTTCTAAAAACAAATTATCAACTTTTATCCAGGATACCAGTTGACGATAAGCAGAATCACTAATTACTTGCTCCCACAATACTGTAATAGATAACAACATAGTAACTAATAATGCACCTATACTTAAAATAGCTGAACCCAATCGTTGACTTTTAGTTGCATTTTTCGTTGAAATTAAGCCCAAACCCAAAATTACGGCAGTTAGACAGGGAAGTAGTGGAATGATCCATACATATTGATTTATTGATTGCATAGTATAAGGTTGACAACAAAAGATAAAGAACTAAACAGTTGCAAATTCATAATAATAGAATCCTTACAATTAAGCTAAGCACATTTCAAATAAAAGTTCAAAAAACGATCAGGTATTCTTTCAAATCCAATCAAATAATCTAAAATACAGTACTGTAATCAAATTTTATTTAAAAACATAATTGAAATTTGCACATACATAAATTGCTTTGTTAATTTCTTGATTGATTAATAAGATCGTTTGAAGACGATATTTACTATTTGGTTTAAAATAAAAATATTATATATTTTTATTTGTGTTGCTTAAATAAACTGATTTTAAAACACCAATACTCAAACATTAAGTAATTGCATTTTATTTAACAATTTATGAAAAAAATGATAATAGAATAAAAATCTCATCCTAGCAACGTATGTTTAATTTTATCATTTTAATAAAGCAAATAGTAGTTCTAACTCTTTGATAACATGAATCATGTCTGTTTATCTGTATTCTAGTAAACCAATACAAAACAGCACAAATAAACAATGATAGCTTTTGTGTAATACATATCATACAATTAATAACACATTACTTAGCTGTATTTACATTAAATTAGTACGAAACATACCCAATATTATATTGAAATATTTATGTTAACATAAACACATTATGTATGTCATTATAAAAAACAACCCACACAAATATGAAATATGAAAGTTTCATTTTATGTATCATATTAAATGTGTCTCTATAAAACATTAGACAAAATTAATACTATTAGTTTATTAGTGTATTAATTTATTAGTGTATTAATTCACTAACAAAATTAATTCATACACCACAAGTGAACATAATAAAAAAAGATATTGTTATAAAATCACCAATATTCTAAACCTAACCTATTGACAAAGTATAAGATATTAAGTATTATTTATTTGTGTATATATTCTTATCGTAAAGCGCCCATCGTCTAGAGGCCTAGGACACCTCCCTTTCACGGAGGCGACGGGGATTCGAATTCCCCTGGGCGTATGTTATTTTTAATGATTCAATTCAATTAAAAATAACTATGATTCTCATCTTTTATCATTTTTAGATAATAAAGTTCTTAATTTCATTCATATTAATGACAACACTCTAACCATATTGATTGGTTGGTTCAAGCTAATCATACAGTATATTATTGAAGTGTTTATATAATATTTTCAACTATTCACAGGGTCGATGTCCGAGTGGTTAATGGAGACGGATTGTAAATCCGTTGGCTTTGCCTACGCTGGTTCAAATCCAGCTCGGCCCATAGATAGTTAGTATAAAACCAATTTAACATAAATTAAACCTATTATTAATGGTTCAATCTTATCCTTAAACGTGTCTTCAATCTTGGCTTCAATGAATGTGTGTTATAAAGAATGTCTTTACTTAAATTATCTAGTTACAGTATCAATCATTATACTTGAACAAATATGAATAACAAATATATTTTTCATACCTAATATAGACATAAACATTTATAATCAATATTGATTTCTATTTAGGTTAGGCGACACCCAGATTCGAACTGGGGATCGAGAATTTGCAATCCTCTGCCTTACCACTTGGCCATATCGCCTTTTGTTTGCACAATTTAGTTAAGTTCAATAGATTGTTAATACATAGTTACTTAAACACAAGACTTTGAATTATTTACCAACAATATGATCTATTGTTGTTATACCATTCTATTATGCACAAGTCAAATATTTGATATATTTAAAACATGCATTTTAATTTGATGAAATAATTTGTGTGTGTTTTTTTTATTGTGTTTCTATTTCAAATGCTTTTTTTATGTGAAGAATAAAAAACATGAAATTTTACAGTTGTGGGATATTTGGATAACACATTTAGCCATTTTAAATCTTAAAGTGTCTATTAAATCTATTATAAAAATAAATTTTATATCGTTTAATTAAAATATTATAATACCACTACATTGATTATAATATTTACTTTATTGATTATTATATTAATTTACTTAATTATAATTTTTTTAGCAATAGATTTCAAATACATATCTTATATACTCTCAAAATTTTATTCATAATATATTTATTTAAAGTTTAACTAATTCAATTAATATTAAATAAAATATGAAGCAAAATAGAAAAGAAATATAGCTTAAATCTTAATTTTAGAGGTTCAAATTATACAGCAAATGACATTTGTATTAATTCTATAAACAATAAGAATAAATATTCGAATATAATCTATTATCATGTCTTCCTTTAAAAAGTCGCTTGACTTTGAATAATTAGAAATGATAGCATACATAACAGAAGGTTGCATCACAATCAAAACATACCTCATGATTTAGTAGATAAATTACTGCTAATCAGTATATAACTAAACTGATTTGTCAACTGATGAACACATAATTTATTAATGTGTTCAATTATTAACCGATTGAATTGATACAAGAGGGCTTCCTCAACCGAATTTGATAGATTTTTTTTTTTTACAGGCTTGCCATGAACAATACCCATATTACGCTTGTGGCCTCCACAGTGGCTACTAAAAACGTAGGCCGTATCACTCAAATTATAGGCCCTGTTTTAGATGCATCGTTTCCTCCAGGAAAAATGCCTAATATCTATAATGCTTTGATTATCAAAGGGCAAAATCCAGCTGGTCAAGAAATTAATATTACTTGTGAAGTACAACAGCTATTGGGTGACAATAAAGTGAGAGCAGTAGCTATGAGTGCTACTGACGGTTTAATGAGAGGGATGGAAGTGACTGACACTGGAGCTCCATTAAGTGTTCCAGTAGGAGAATCAACTCTGGGTCGAATTTTTAATGTGCTTGGAGAACCAATAGACAACCTTGGTCCTGTTGATGCTGCTACTACTCTCCCAATTCATCGATCTGCTCCAGCATTTACTCAATTAGATACCAAATTATCTATTTTTGAGACAGGTATAAAAGTAGTAGATTTGTTAGCACCATATCGTCGAGGTGGTAAAATTGGTTTATTTGGTGGAGCAGGTGTAGGTAAAACAGTGTTAATTATGGAATTAATTAACAATATTGCAAAAGCCCACGGAGGAGTATCTGTATTCGGTGGAGTAGGTGAACGAACTCGTGAAGGAAATGACCTCTACATGGAAATGAAGGAGTCAAAAGTAATTAATGAAGAAAATATTTCTGAATCTAAAGTAGCTTTAGTATATGGTCAAATGAATGAACCACCTGGAGCTCGTATGCGTGTAGGTTTGACTGCACTTACAATGGCAGAATATTTTAGAGATATTAATAAACAAGATGTACTATTGTTTATTGATAATATATTCCGTTTTGTGCAAGCAGGTTCAGAAGTGTCTGCACTACTAGGTAGAATGCCTTCTGCAGTTGGTTATCAGCCTACTTTAAGTACTGAAATGGGTAGTTTACAAGAAAGAATCACTTCTACAAAAGAGGGGTCAATTACATCTATTCAAGCTGTATATGTACCGGCTGATGATTTAACAGATCCAGCTCCAGCTACCACTTTTGCTCACTTAGACGCTACTACTGTACTATCAAGAGGTCTAGCCGCTAAAGGAATTTATCCAGCAGTTGATCCCCTTGATTCTACTTCTACAATGCTACAACCATGGATTGTGGGAACAGAACATTATGATACAGCTCAAGGAGTTAAACAAACCCTTCAGCGATACAAAGAGCTACAAGATATTATTGCGATTCTTGGACTAGATGAGTTGTCAGAAGAAGATCGTTTAGTTGTAGCAAGAGCTCGTAAAGTAGAACGATTTTTGTCTCAACCATTTTTTGTGGCAGAAGTATTTACAGGATCACCAGGTAAATATGTAAGCTTAGCAGAAACTATCAAAGGGTTTCAAATGATTTTAGCTGGTGAATTGGACCATTTACCAGAACAGGCGTTCTACTTAGTAGGAAATATTAATGAAGCTACTGCTAAGGCAGCAACCTTGTCATAACAAGTGGAGAGTGCATAAAGAATATGACATTGAATCTTCGTGTAATGGCTCCCAATCGAACTGTATGGACTTCAGAGGCTCAAGAAATTATTCTATCAAGCAATAGCGGTCAAATCGGTATTTTACCTAACCACGCACCTTTGTTAACTGCATTAGACATTGGTGTAATGAAAGTACGTATTGACAGTAAATGGACTGCTGTGGCACTTATGGGAGGATTTGCGCAAATAGAAAATAACCAGATGACTATATTGGTAAACGAAGCAGAAAAAGCAAGCGACATTGACCCTAAAGAGGCACAGGAAGCTTTTGATTTAGCAGAAACGAGTTTTAATCAAGCTGTAGGTAGGAAGCAAACTATCGAAGCTAATTTAGCTTTTAAAAGAGCTAAAGCTCGTTTAGAAGCAGTCAACGCTAAATATTAATATTCTTTGCATAAAGAATATTTTATGTTTTAATCAAACAGTATATTTCAATATTTTACATACATTTGCGAGACAATATATGTATCGTATACTGTCTGATTCACAATAGAAACAAAAATAGTTTTGATTTTGCCTACTATTGGACTTGAACCAATGACTCTCGCCGTATGAAAGCGACACTCTAACCGCTGAGTTAAGTAGGCTACAAAATTAGTTTAACTTTATTTATTGTGGTGTACAATATCAATAATAGATGAATATATTTATTTATTTGTTTCTGTATTTTATACAATACAATAAATAAAGTTAAACATAAATCAAGTTAAACATATAAATTACAATGTTGATTACAACAGAAAAGAAACATACTCGATTTTAACAACAAAACATCTGATTGATTTAATAAAATGTTTGTATACATATACCAAAAAATGAAGCAAAAACACATTTAACTTAAGCTAACCTAAGCTAACCTATGGTCTTGTGTTATTTAAGTTTTATAAACAAATTGTTGTATTGTTTTAATACTTGACTTATCTAAAATCAAATAGTATAATTGTGTTTGGGGCTATAGCTCAGCGGTAGAGCACCTCGTTTACACCGAGACTGTCTACGGTTCAAATCCGTATAGCCCCATTTGTTTACACGTTACCATCAAACAATTTTTGGTTATGTTGTATATTTGTTTCTATTGTTGTTATAATACCATTTTAATTAATCACTTAGGCATAAAGTAATTATTTATTATTTCTATAATAACCATATGTGCCTTTAATCTTGTACGCATTTGCATATTAAGTTTCTAAATTATTATTTTAGCATTATTGATTATAAATACATAGATTGTTCAGTTAAAACCATTAGTTCTGTTTATTACTCAATCGTTAGTGATAAATATTTGCGTTTAGATAGGTATGTAAAACAAATTTGACAAGCTCAAATTTTACATTGAAAAGCAGTATGAATAGTAGTACATTTATACTATGTAATTATGGTTTACATTTATTGTGCATCATTATAAATATATTATGTCGTTTCTGTCTTTTGTGTTTGTTTTTTTGTAGTAATAAAGACAAATACTAGAAAAGATGAAACACGAAATAAATCAATTTGGAGGTCAATTATGTTATGTATACACTGGCAGGGTATGAATCTTTTTGGGCTTTCTTGCTAATAGCAAGTTTAGTTCCTGTACTTGCAGTAGGAACATCTAGTTTGGTAGCTCCTAGTAGCAAAGCAGCAGAAAAACGAACTAGTTATGAGTCAGGTATAGAACCTATGGGCGAATCTTGGATACAATTCCAAATTCGTTATTATATGTTTGCCTTAGTGTTTGTTGTATTTGACGTAGAAACTGTATTCCTTTACCCATGGGCTATGAGCTTTCAACAATTAGGCGTACTTGCCTTTATTGAAGCACTAGTGTTTGTGCTAGTATTAATCATTGGTTTGGTCTATGCTTGGCGTAAAGGAGCGCTAGAATGGTCATAAATATGACAACAATTTTACAGGCTTTATTCAAATCTAATAAATGAAACCAATATCGAATCCAATGGGGCTATCCCCAACTAAACAAAACGTTTATGATTCTGTAGTACTAACAACCTTACAGGATGTTTCTAATTGGGTTAGGCTATCAAGTTTATGGCCTCTCCTTTATGGCACAAGTTGTTGTTTTATTGAATTCGCATCTTTAATCGGGTCACGATTTGATTTCGATAGATATGGATTAGTACCTAGGTCTAGTCCAAGACAAGCGGATTTGATCATCACTGCAGGCACTGTGACCATGAAAATGGCACCTTCTCTAGTAAGATTATATGAACAAATGCCCGAACCTAAATACGTAATTGCTATGGGCGCTTGTACAATTACAGGCGGAATGTTTAGCACAGATTCTTACAGTACCGTCAGAGGTGTCGACAAATTAATTCCTGTAGATGTATATTTGCCAGGGTGTCCACCCAAACCAGAAGCAATTGTAGACGCTATTATAAAGCTTCGGAAGAAAGTAGCTCAAGAAAATGGACAAGATAGATTGAATCAAAATCAACAACATCGTTGTTTTAGCGTTACACATCGATTACAACCCGTACCTGCAGTACACAATGGTGAATATGAGAGAAATATTACTCGACAAGTTCCAAGTATAAGTCTCGATAGTACACTCCAATCACCTTTTGAACAAATATTGCAGAGTTCTTTTGAGTCTGTTTCGGAAACAACATTAATTGATTCTCAGCGATATGACAATCAATATTTACAAGGAGCAGAAATTGAAACAGGAGGCTTAGAATGACAAATCTTGCTTTTCAAAGCTCTTCACAAATACAAGGACGTTTGTCTGCTTGGCTTGTTACACATAAGCTACCACACAGGCCTTTAGGATTCGATTATCAAGGAGTGGAAACCATTGAAGTAAGACCAGAAGATTGGCCTTCTGTAGCTGTAGCCTTATATGTATATGGATTTAATTACTTACGATGTCAATGTGCTTATGATGTAGCGCCAGGAGGCGCTTTAGCTAGCGTATACCATTTAACTAAAGTAGAAGATGTTGCAGATCAACCTGAAGAACTTTGTGTAAAATTATTTGTGTCTAGAAACAATCCTTCTGTACCATCATCGTTTTGGATTTGGAAAAGTGCAGATTTTCAAGAAAGAGAATGTTATGATATGTTTGGAATTGTGTATAAAAATCATCCTCATTTAAAAAGAATTTTAATGCCAGAAAGTTGGCTTGGATGGCCATTACGTAAAGACTATATAACTCCAGATTTTTATGAACTACAAGACGCATATTAACATGATCTTCAATTTTTTGAAGTATTATTAGTTAGTCACTTGCTATTCAAAATTCATGTATTGTATATTTTTAATTTAGATTTATTTTTATTGCTTTATTGTTCTTGCTTAGAAAATGTTCAAAAACTACTTGCCTAAGTAAGAACAATAAAATTAGCTTAGATTAAATAAGATTCTACATAATTGGGTAGTTTGTTTGATTACAAGAATATATAACTATAATTATCATTTAGTTTACAAATGATAATTATTTATTATTTATGTACTAAAAAACGAGAAAACATGAAGCATAAATATTTATTGTGTTATTTTAACATGAACTACATAAATATAATTTTTGTTATATAAAACAACATCAAAACAGAATTGAAGTCGGGATTGACGGGATTCGAACCCGCGACTTCCGCCGTGACAGGGCGGCGCTCTAACCAATTGAACTACAACCCCAATAATTATCTACCAATACTATATAATCATTATACAAATGTCAAGTGCTTATGTTAAGCAACATAAAAATTTCTAAATTCTTATCTTTCCTTATTATTACCAAAATAATATTGTGTTTTGTTACTGGTTTATATTAATTAAATTTACATTACATGTAAATTACTTGAATGTGCGGCGCCTATAATATGCGCCGCATTATTTAAACAGAATGAACAGTAAAATAACAATACATTACATGAATTTGGGTAGTTATATTGATTTTGATTTATTTAAAAGTCATACATACATACATACATACATACATACATACATACATGTATAAGATACATGTATAAGATACATTTATAAGATACATTGAAACATAATGATTAATTATAATAATTAATCATTATGATGACTTTCTAGTTATAAATATTGTTTATGCAGCTGTTTTAGCTACGTATCCAAATACTTGACTAAATTTTTCTTTGACTAAAAGTCCTGAATCAATAGATTCTAAAGGATCTTTGCGTAGACGATGTCGAAGACACAAAGGTATAATAGTTAAAATATCTTTAGGAATCACATTATCACGATTACCAAGCGCAGCCAATGCTTTAGCAGCACGATTTGTAACAATATCACCTCGCAAACCATCTACATTTAACTCAGCACATATTTTAGATATATTTACACGTAATTCATAATCAATTTTAACATTTGGAAGACGTTCTCGTGCTTGCATAATTTGTTGTCTAAGATTGTCTTGAGCAAGATTGTAAGCATCTCTAAATGATTTAGGGTTTTGATCAAATCGAGATCTTTCTTCTACAATTTTTACTCGTAGCTCAGCATCTTTTACTGTACCTACCTGAGCGTGCATACCAAATCTATCTAATAATTGAGGACGAAGTTCTCCTTCTTCGGGGTTTCCAGACCCAATTAAGATAAAGCGAGCTGGATGTGATATTGATATACCTTCTCTTTCCACTGTATTCCATCCTGAAGCAGCTGCATCTAATAAAACATCTACTAAGTGATCATCTAATAAATTCACTTCGTCTACGTACAAAATACCTCGATTAGCCTTTGCTAATAATCCTGGTTCAAATGCTTTCACGCCTTCGGTTAGTGCTTTCTCAATATCAATTGAACCACATACTCTATCTTCTGTAGCTCCTAATGGTAGATCAACCATTGAAATTTTTGTATTAATTATAGACAACTGTTCTTTATGACGTATTTTTGAACGAACGTCTTCACTCATAAGCTCTGGATCATAAGGATCCGAATTAAAAGGATCATCAGCTACAACTTGAATATCAGGTAAAAGATCTACTAAAGCTCGGACTGTTGTAGATTTTCCAGTACCACGATCGCCCATAATCATTACTCCTCCAATTTTGGGATCAATCACATTCAATAATAGTGCTAATTTCATCTCTTCTTGACCAACAATGGCTGTGAAAGGGAATATAGGTCGTTGAGTTTCTTCTGATGCTAAAGTGTTCATCTACAACAAGTAATTTTACTACTTAAATTAATATAGTAATAATGTGAATGAAATTCTGATAAATGTTTGCAAATCAAGTAATTTAATACTTGCTAAATATAAAAAAAATCAATATTTTAAAAATTATTGTAAATATATTAAACCTATTTGTCAATATACATAATAAATAATACATAGATTAGATGGTATCTTTTATTGTGATTAACAATAAGAATAAGAATCCAAATCACATTTTATTTAAATATAATAAATTATACTACGAACTGTTTTAATCATTTAGTTGAATTAGAAACTAAGTAAAGCCCGAGGTTTTAATCAGTTCTGGTAGTCGCGATGAATTATTGCGGAAAGTGTTAAGCTGCGTTAGTGACTTTTTAATAAAGCCATGGATACTAAAATGAAATTTTGCAGTGTTAAATGGTTTGTGCATAACATAGATACATACACACATACATACATACATACATACATACATACATACATACATACATACATACATACATGTATAAGATACATACATGTATAAGATACATACATACATACATACATACATGTATAAGATACATACATACATACATACATACATACATAAAAGAAACCGAACAGATAGGGCAAATAAAAGCGATTTATAGTTTCGCATATCACACGAAAAACCAAAAAAATCGAAATAAATGCGGCATTATGCTGATTATTTTGCGTATATTATGCATAAATTGAACGTTTGACAATGAAAGAAAATGAGAATTTTCTTTTGTAAGGTTATGAACAACTAATCCGGTGGTAGTATGGTGGTCGAGTTTTAAAAGAAAAGGTTTACCCGCGCAAAAAAACACACACAGTTGTAAAAGTTTTGATTTACACCAAAAGATGCAACTGCAATCCAAATAGTTTAGCGTCGAAAGTTGGATTCTTAACAATTCCTTTGATATAACACGACCGGGCGACGCGCTCCTGGAAGCAACACCGTTGCTTTTGAAATATTTATCTTAAATGAAATATTATCTGGATCAGGGCGCAGACACTTTGGAAAGATTAACAAATTTAATCCTGAGTTTTTTGCGTAGTTTAAGAATACTTTACTTTGTAAAGCATACTTAAGAACATAGCAAACGGTCTTCGGAAAAGACTGCACATATGGGGAAACAGCCGTCAGATCGTATATAAATAGTAAAGTCTGAAGGCTGCACATACAGATAAGGTACGTTCGGAATACCGCACTTAACGGTCTGAAGGCTGCACATACAGGGTGGGGTACGGTCGGAAGACTGCATTTAACAATCTGAAGATTGCACTTAATGGTCTCAAAGCGTGCCAAAATATACGTTACCAAGTTGCGATATGATAGTTAACAAGTGAAAACAGTTTTGAACAAATTATACTGGATATACTTAGATTATTTGTTTTATCTGCCAAAATCAAACTGTGTGTTTAAAAAACAGTATGAAGGGTGCACTTAACAGGCTGAAGACTGCAGTTAAAGTGTTAATAGTCGGAAAGCTGCAGTTGAAGTGTTGTATACTGCACTCTACCTGTTAAAGAGTGCAATATACGTGTTAAAGAGTGCACTCTACGTGTTAAAAACTGCAGTATAGGTGTGAAGGGTTTCCTTGTGAGTTGAGTATAGTTGAGTATAGTAAAGTGCTAAATTTGACTTAAGCTCAAGTGAGCTGTAGAGTGCAGCGTAGGTGTTGAAGACTGCACTCTACGTGTTAAAGACTGCAGTATAGGTGTGAAGAGTGCAGTATAGGTGTTAAAGGGTGCGTTGAAGATGTTAAAGGGTGTATGAATTTAGAAGTAGATAGGAAGGTATATGTGGTTTAAATCCTGTAGTGTTGATTAGGTAAGGATATGAATGAATGTATGTATGTATGTATGTATGTATGTATGTATGTATGTCAAGAAGCCACTTGAAAACGCGGACAGCTTGTAGTATAATGAAATAAGCGCAAGCAGAATAAACACAAACAAAAGAGGGAATATGAAAACAACTCATCAATTTGCAGTATTTGCGACTCAAGTAGAACCAAAGTATAAAGTGGAACAAAATGGTGTATATCAAAACGAAGCATTATCTTGGCTTAGAGAAAGTTTAGATCCATCACCTTTAATGGCAGTGAAAGGTATGCGAATATGGAATTCATATAAAGCGAAGTATGGTACTGAAAAATTGAAACAACGCGGATTGTATGGTGTGTTACGTAAATTGTTAAAAGAATCAAAATATCAAAACCATGAAGTATCGTTTAAAAGGCATGTCGAAGGAATGATAGTAATAAACGCGGTAGCAAACATCAATTTAGAAAAGATTGAAATAACTGAAGAATTTCAAACAAACATTGAAAATAAATAAATAAATAAATAATTAATTAATTAATTAATTAATTAATTAATTGTTGTGTTTGTGAATAAAAGTTGTGTGTAATAAATAAACGCATTATAATTCGTGTATTAGACAGTAAGTAAATAATTAAGTAAATAATTAAGTAAATAATTATTATTGTTTCAAAGAAACAAAGTATGGCAAAATCATCTTTTGAATCGTCATCATCTTCTTCAGAAGAACCGACAAATCCTAAAAAAACATTATTGGTTGGGTATGTAGGTCCGCCGGCTAAATTAATAGTTACGATAAAGAATGAAAAACCAATTACGGGGCCAGTTTCAATTACGGTACCGTCAGTAAATTTTAACGCTCCTGCATTTGATTTATCAGAGATTTATGCAAGACTAGATATGATAGAGTCGTCAATGATAAAAAAAAATACTTGCCAGAATTAAACAGGCACATAGGTAATGAGTTAGTTGGGGAATCTTATTTACGATGGGATTCACGCGTGAATTATTATCCTACTGTAGTGTGCATTTTTCTAGAATCGGAAAAGTTATTCAAACAAAGAGAGTTAAGATCTAATTCGGTAGTGGTTCAGAAAAAAGCTCAAGTGAAGCTACGTTTAGAAAAGTATGAAATTGCTAATTGTGATGATGCGACTATATTTAAAAATTTAAAAATTTAAAAATTTAAAAATTTAAAAATTTAAAATAAAGGCTGATTTAACGCGAAGGCTAGCATCAATCAAAAATGTAAGTTTCAACCAGGGAATTTGCAATGTACTTATGTGAATCAAGGTCCTGCTACATGGAAAACGTCATTATTTTGTGCGGACGTTGAAGAAACTCATTTATTTAGTATTGACAAAGTTGTGTTATCTAATAGACGCTAAATACGACAAAGGTCAACTAAGTGTAACAACGTCTAGAAGTAATTCGATAAAAAGAAGCAATGATGGCACTAATACTTCAGTGATACTTCACAAAATCATTTTATTGATTAATGGTAGAATGAAACCATAAAATATTTACCATGTAGAAAATCAAAAAAATATGACAATGACTGCTTATTTTGTTAGGGTTGATGTGATTGTGGTTGGCGGTGATGAAGGTACCAACAAGACGTTAAAAGACTAGATAAGAATAGTAATCAAACGTATGTTTACTTTTTATTGAAACCCAGAAACTCATTATATGAGGATATTAGGATTCAAAAGCTTGTAATATCCTTACTGCCGATGAAATAAAAACAAAACGAGCTATTTGTTCTTATAACATACCAATACAGTCATCAAAGGACATTTTATTAGTGTTTTCAGTATAGTCGTTAATGTGATTAACCTGTGTTAAATAACCTCCACCTGATTTCTAGATACACAAAAAAGCAAGCATTGTTTTTCAAGAAAAACCTCTGTTGAAGGAAGTCTGTAGCATAATTACATCGTAAAGGTCCAGTAACGAAGGTTAATTTAGATACCGCCGCAAGTATGCCGAATTTTAAAGATTCTAAATATTTATCTTCATTTATGTAAGATTCTTCTAATTGAGGTAAAGCCATCTTAATTGGTATTTTCTGGTGATCAATCCATTGGTCACTGGCCTGTAAAAAATTGAGTACAAATTTGGCCCAGTTTTGTACATTTGTGATTGATTCAATTTGTAATACGATTGATTGACGACTTTGTTAAACATTTTTTGCGATACTGTCTTTTGTGTGTACTCCAAAACCAAACTATGTATATCTAATAAAATTGCGTTTTGTAATGATATATAATAAAATTTGCGTGCAGTTGTCTTAGTAGCTCAATGGTAGAGCAATCGTCTTTTAAATGATTGGTTGTAGGTTCGAGTCCTATCTAAGACATATACAAAACAAAATTCAAACATAAAAACATTGAAACATATATTTATATATTCAATAAAAAATAAAAATAAAAATAAAAATACAAAACCAGTATATCACTAAAACATGTTTTAGAAAATATATTTCATTTCAAGTAATCAATTCGCCTCAAGTAGGATTTGAACCTACGACCAATCGATTAACAGTCGACCGCTCTACCGCTGAGCTATTAAGGCTATATTATAATTACCATATTATCCTATATATTATTTAAAAACTATGTTTCTATCTAATAGAATGAATATTCGTTATATTAAATATTAGGAACGAATTTGATACCGACTGATTTTGGTAAACACTAGGTTTTTACCAAAATAAAATTTTGTTTACAACTTTTTTATTTTGCAAATAAATGCAATAAAACAACCATAAATATAATAATTATTATATTTAAAGGGCTTCTTTTGCACAATTGAAATCATCTTATTTATAAATAACAAATCCTCATTTATATTTTATGGCTATTATTAATGTGATTAATGTTATTTATTATTGTGATTGTTTTTATTAAATTTATTAAACATTGTTATTACGAAAGACAATACAGCCATAACTATAATACCCAAAACAAAGCTCATATTGAAGTGTGTTATACTAGTATTGCACGGAACCAATGCTACTTTAGTCCTACTACAAGTCAAAATTGGACTTCTATTGTATATTATCAATAAAATATCATGTGTTGTAATATTATTGGATTTTCTAGTTCTAATAGTGTTATCTACAGCAATAAGTTTAACCATATATTATTTGCCGTCAATACGTGCTAAACGTGTTTTGATCATTGCTTTCTTCCATGTCAGCCTGACTTTTATAAACAGCTGTATTTAACGTAAATACAAATTTTGTATTTTAAAAATCAGGATGGAGTGCAGAAATTTGATGCTTGCTATGCATCAAAGAGAATAATCCAGTTCGCTCTATTTCTGAATTTGGATTATTTTCAAAAACAAATTGCATACATAGATACTTGGTTTCATTATGTTTTTGACAGGACCAACAACATTACACAAGTTATTGTAATTATTTAAGTGATTTTGCAATGTGTCTTTATTTGTGATTATAATTGGAACAGAAGGAGCCTTAATCAATTCAATCATCCTCTTCTGTTTGGCATTGTCATTTGATTCAAACATCGTAATAAGATTGTACTGCGCTTCTGGTATTATTAGTGGTAGGTCTTCTCTAATCGTGTCAAACAAAAAAGGATGTGGATAAAACAGACTTGCTTTGCTACTTCCTTATTATTATTTGTTGTTATTTGATTGTGTTTTTTTGAAATGATTCCTTTTATATCCTCTAATTTCAATTCCAATTAAACTTACACCAGTAATACCTAAGCATGGATTCACGGAACAAAGCAAAGGTAAATATGTTGAAGTTTCATCTTGATTGTAAATCCAAATAAAATAAAATGTTTTGGAAAAAAATCATAATTGAATAATTGAAACATACTATCTATAGTCGTTGAATTCAAGAATTCAACTCATTTCATTTTTGTTAGAAAAATATAAATTGCTCGAAAATATGCATCAATTTGTTGAAACAAGTTAAGTCATGTCTGTTAAATATGTTTTGTTTGTTAGTTTTTTAGATCGTGTTTTACAAATGAAAACAATGAATGTAACAAGTGTTGTAAACAATTCTTGTGTTTGGATTTCCAGTTTATATAATGCTTGTTGAATGGGTAAAGATTGCTTTCAATTTGCAAAATGATAAAACACGTTTTGGATATCTTGTTATTATGCATAATTACATTTACTATCATATAACTTGCTATAAAACGTATATTCCCAAATAGAAATATAGTATCATATGCTGATATTGATTTGGATTTTGGTTCAAACCAAGATGGGTGAAATTCAGGCTTAGGAAATATGGTGCGGAGTAAAATTTTACATTATGTTTGAATTTTATCTCAAAAATGACATTATGTTTTTGTGGTACTTCAAAATCTGTTGTACAATACTTCTGAGATACAAGATTCATTTAATTGATGAACGACCAAAATTTATTTGGATTTTTGAAATTTCATTTTATACTTGAATTTGCTTAATCAATTTAATAATTATTTACTAGTTGTATATATTAGAAAGATATATAATATATGTTTATTGTTTTTTTTATTTGCTTTAATAGAACAAAGCGGGTAGCGGGAATCGAACCCGCATCATCAGCTTGGAAGGCTAAGGGTTATAGTCGATGCTAAATAAGCTTAGCAACTCTACTGCAAAACTGGACATGAGAGGCTTTTCTCATCCAGCTTCTCTGCAATACAAAAATGATATTATTATTAATTATTTGCAGCATCTACGTTCGCTTGTCTATTCTACCTGTAAAATAGAACAGATTGCATTTTAGATGATCCTATTGATGAGTACAAATTATGTTCTTTTATCCAATATGTGTTACATCATGTAATAATATAGATGTCATGGATATATGAAATCTAACCATTCATATGATCGAAACATTAATTTTATTTATTTGTGTTTCAATCATAGATAATAGACACAACATTACAATAAGGATAACATATTAATTTACACTACTCAATTACCTCGTTTCTAATCTCTGTTTGTTTAATCATTAGGAGGGTGATCTACGTCGGGCTTTTATACAAATAGATAATGCACAACAAAGTAAAACTAATTGTGATTTGTTTTTTTAGCCAACTAAACTTATTTGGGTTAACAAAAATAAGAATGTTTAGTCACGATGTTCAATAGCACCTTTATTATTCTCCATAGACTTTCTTCGTACGTAGATTTTAACAAATAAATTTTGAATACTTTGATTGAAATTTGTATGTAAAATCCCATAAAATTCCGCTTTGTTAAACAATATCAGTATTGTACTAATAATAAATAGATTAATAGCATAATATCTTTGTTTATACAGAAATTACGTATGTTCCATTACATTCATGGAACAGAACATATTCTTGCACAGAGACTAAATTACCAGACATGTATCTGGTTTAGTCCAACTCCTTGAACGGGAACTAGACTGAAACGAATCGCACTTTTACCACTAAACTATACCCGCTTGCTGTTCTATTTTTATTTTATCATAATAGGATGCATCAATGCAAATTTCATTTATTAATTATTGTACATAATATTGAGAATTTGTAACAAATATATTGATTCTTTTGCTTACTATGAATGAAAAATGCTAAAAAGGTTTTTATATGGATTATATAAATATCATATTTCTGTTTTTGTAATCAAAATTTCATAATTGTTTTTAATTAATTGTTAAATATTCATTTTGTTTTTAATAATCCTTCAGGGACCACTTTGGGTTGATTATGTTTTAGGTTACTATGATGGTAGAGCTTTGGATAAAAGTCACTATACTATAAAGTGCGCTTGTCTATACAAAATGATTAAGGATACAATCAAACCATGCAAAAGAAAGATGTTTGTGAATATATCACAAAATGGGTGAGTGTTACAATCTCAACCCTAGTTACAATTGGTGTTCTAGTTTTTCCTCTTTCTTCAGAGGCGTATCCTATATTTGCACAGCAAAATTATGAGAGCCCTCGAGAAGCGACTGGTCGCATAGTGTGTGCTAACTGCCATTTGGCAAAAAAACCTGTTGAAATTGAAGTGCCTCAGGCCGTGCTTCCAGATACCGTGTTTGAAGCAGTTGTAAAAATTCCTTATGACAAACAGATAAATCAAGTGCTCGCAAATGGTAAACCAGGAGGTTTAAATGTAGGAGCTGTTTTAATTTTACCTGAAGGATTCCAATTAGCCCCTCCTGAACGAATTCCTCCAGAAT